TTATCCGCCTATTGAAATAGATTCAACAGCAGCTAGATCCAGAGGAAAGTTGTGAGCATTACGTTCGTGCATAACTTCCATACCTAGGTTAGCACGATTAATGATATCAGCCCAAGTGTTAATTACACGACCTTGACTGTCAACTACAGATTGGTTGAAATTGAATCCATTTAGGTTGAAAGCCATAGTGCTTATGCCTAGAGCGGTAAACCAGATACCTGCTACGGGCCAAGCAGCTAAGAAGAAATGTAAAGAACGGGAGTTGTTGAAACTAGCATACTGGAAGATCAATCGGCCGAAATAACCGTGAGCAGCCACAATATTGTAGGTTTCTTCCTCCTGACCAAATTTGTAACCTGCATTTGCGGACTGATTTTCAGTAGTTTCCCTGATCAAACTGGAAGTTACCAAAGAACCATGCATAGCACTGAATAGAGAGCCGCCGAATACGCCAGCTACACCCAACATGTGGAATGGATGCATAAGGATATTGTGCTCAGCCTGGAATACAATCATGAAATTGAAAGTACCAGAGATTCCTAGAGGCATACCGTCAGAGAAGCTTCCTTGACCAATAGGGTAGATCAAGAAAACGGCAGTAGCAGCTGCAACAGGAGCTGAGTATGCAACAGCAATCCAAGGACGCATACCTAGACGGAAGCTAAGCTCCCACTCACGACCCATATAGCAAGCTACACCAAGTAGGAAGTGTAGAACGATTAGCTCGTAAGGACCCCCGTTGTATAGCCATTCATCGACGGAAGCTGCTTCCCAGATGGGATAGAAGTGCAAACCGATAGCTGCGGAGGTAGGAATAATGGCACCAGAGATAATATTGTTTCCATAAAGAAGAGAACCGGAAACGGGCTCACGAATACCATCAATATCTACCGGAGGAGCTGCGATGAAAGCAATAATGAATACAGAGGTTGCGGTCAATAGGGTAGGGATCATCAAGACGCCGAACCATCCAATGTAAAGACGGTTTTCGGTGCTAGTGATCCAGTCGCAGAAGCGACCCCATAAATTTGCGCTTTCGCGTCTTTCTATAATTGCGGTCATGGTCAGAACTTCGTTTATAAAATCATCAGAGGCTCCCAAGCATAAGGCTTGTTATTTGACAGTATAATATGATCCATGTATCAATGTCAACCAATATCCGATATGGGATTTTCATATCTATCCCGTTGGGATAGATACTGATCTATACTATATTGATAGAATATAGATGTAATAGGCTCTATATTATTTATATTCCACACTCTATAGAAGATCTATCTGTAGTTAGCTACTACATCAAATTCTTTATTTCTGGTTCCAGGGAGATCCGTTGTGTTGTAAGTTGTAATGAGAACGGATAGGATCGAATCAGTGAAGAGACAAATTTTTTTGTTCGCTACAACGAACGAAGTGCAATGCAATTCTGGAACCGCGGAATCAATTGATACGAGTGGGATATGAATTCTTCATCACCTTTCCGGAGAACCTGCAATAGTTCGTTCCCTGTGAATAGGAACGAATGAATATGAAAAGGAACTTGATTGGATCCAGAACCAGAACAAGTGGACAGAGGTACCTATCGCAATTGGATCAATTTGATCCGGGTTGCCCGGGACTCGAACCCGGAACTCGTCGGATGGAGTGGATGATCTGCTCCTTCAGTATCAGTAAGAGCGAGAAATCTCTCCCCAAACCGTGCTTGCAATTCTCATCGCACACGGCTTTCCCCATGTAATGTTTTTATTCCCTAATCATTTTAGTTCTCGGATGGAAAAAGAAAAATGATTCTGAATCGAGGCAATGACTAAAAGAGCATTTCATTGGTCAAATAAGTTTAGTTTTCCATTTTCAGATTTCAGATCCTGTATCTTTTGCCAGGAATTGGCTAGGGGATTTATCTGGGGAATATCTGAATGCCAAATTCGTTCTCTCTGTGAACGGGCCGCTGCTTTCGATGAAAAAGCCGGAAAATCAAATTCTCGTTCTTTTGAAAAAGATTTTTTGAAGAGTTCTGGACCTAATTCCTTCCGAACTACACGTATCGTACTTTTATGTTTACAGGCTAAAGTTTTAGCACATGATAGTGAAAGTATATACTTTATACGATATAAACCATCTCGACCAAAGGATCCACTGTAGTAATGAAAAAGATTTTTCCAAATTCGATCGAATCGATCGAGGATATCATCATCTGTTAGACTAGTCCAATACAATTTACTAATTGGCCGCCCTGATATGTCACAGAATTTTTCTCTAGCCAATAATCCAATTATTGGTACAATCGGAACTATTGGATAAAATTCATCGGTAATAAGATCGGTAATGAATAACTCATCTAGCATTTTGGTCCTGACCAGAAGAGATTTCATCCGAACCCTCAGAAAATAACCTAGAAAAGAAGAACAATTCTTGGATAATTGATGAGAACATACTCTATATGGTTCGGACCAAAGATGGAAATAACATTGCCAAAAAATGAGAAGATGATATCTACATTTTTTCACTAGGAGATGAGTACCCTTTATAGCTATAATAGATCTTTCTCCATATCTAACATAGTGAATTCTAGGATCCTTCAACGACCAGATACTTTTCAGTGAATTTCGACGAGAAATTCTGATAATATTTTTGATCTTTCGATCAAAATGAGTTCGCTCAGGGAAAGATCCATGAGACGACGATCGTGGATGAAAGGATTGTTTAAGAAGGGGAACTAGAATGGATTCGCATTCATAGACATAATGATTCCACAGGAACAGCAAGAATCTTGTATTTACTCTCGGGGCGACAATAATCGATCTTTTGAAATTTTCTGGACTATTTCGATATTTATAGAGAACAGATCGTAATGGGTGCAAGGAGGGAGCATCTCGGATCCAGCGACGAAAGGTTCGAACCAAAATTTCCGGATGAATAGAATAGGGTATTCGTGTATCTAATATATAATTAGAATGCGGGAATTTCTCTTCCAAGAAGGGAAATATTGAATGGATCGACCGGAAACTCTTCCATTCATTCATCCCTTCCACAGAATATTTCGACCGTATAGAGAACGGAACTTCCAGGACCAATGTCAGTCCTTCTAGTACCGATTCAGAATAGGAACTCTTGTTGCGATCAACTAATGGATTTGAATCGCAATTCAAAAATAAAACAATTGAATGATTCTGTTGACGTATTTGACCAATCAAACGTTTTACAGTTAGGAAACTGAATTGATCATTGGAACTAAAATGTTCCATCGATTCAGAGGAACTTGATCCATCCAAATAATGATCATGAGAAATTGCGTAAAGATCTTCTTGGAAAAAGAGTGGATATAAAAAGCATTGTTGCCAAGAGCTATCTTCCTTTCCGTATCTATGGAACTCATCCATTTTCAAACCTCAGCTATGGCCCTCGTTCATGAGAATAACCTCTTAATTTATGAGATAATACATGGTGCGATCTAGTCGGGACAAGATAGAAAAAAAAATATATATATCCGGATATCAAGATTCTATATTCTATTCAGCAGATTTACTACCCAAGGATTTCATTCGTCATGAGGAAGAACGAAAATCTTTTATCCTGGCGACCAATCGCTCTCCTGACTCATGGGATAAATCAACCTGGTCAGTACACTATTTATCTTACACATCTGTATCGAGTACTTAGGACTCATTGTGAGTGTATAAATCCCTGATCTACTCAGGGAAAACCTCCCGATATCGGGTACTAAAATGCTCTTAACTTCTTATCAGTAAAGGGAATTCCTCGCTCGTTTAATTGGAACGAGGAACAGAAGCTCGTTCCTCTGGGTTTACCTATGATTCAAGTCATATAGCTTTCTCCATTGACTCATTCGACTTAACCGTGAATTGATTCGATCCTATTCACAATTATCACATTTGATCCGAAAGGATGAGCATATTATACATCCATCTAAATATATAATAGACATTTCCCACCCATTTAATTCCTTGAATCAGATCCGGTCCTGATCGAATACAATCAGGTATCCTAAAAATCATATCAGGTATCATAAAGATCATATGTTGGAACGACATGCTGTTTTTTCCGTTCATTATACTTCGAGGATCAGTCGTAGTCTTCCGAACTTTACCGATGGTATCGACGAGTTTTCTACTTCATTCAAATGTGTGAAAGACCTTAGTCGCACTTAAAAGCCGAGTACTCTACCATTGAGTTAGCAACCCATATTGCAAATAGATATTGAGGATATATATACGATCGAAGTGGAATGCGAGGTTACTCAATATGAACCGGTAAATCAAATCTTACCAATCGTTGTTGTTAAATGACGAACGGGATCAAAAACCTATGTGAATGACCAAATAATTCACTCATCAGTTCATATATGGATATGAATAGTTTCTTTCGATCCGCCATTCCAGGATAAAGTAATCTAGGTTATGAATAAATGATCCGTCGACAGAATTATAATGATTGGATAGAATCACTGATCAATGATGAACCTAAGATATCTATTCACAATTTCTATTGTGAATGGACGAATTATATCGACACAATACACTATTGTCAATGCAGAATAAGAGATAAATGAATTGTTGGATTGGCAACTGTATTGGGACGAGATGTTAGACGCATCGAAATCAAATTCTAGGTTTATTTGTAACAGCCTTAGTGGAACGATTCAAGTATTCGTCATCCTTGTATGGGATCACATGGAAACGAGAATGACTTGGAGAGTAAGTATATAATAAAATAAGAATAATGTTGAACCAAGGGCATTTGATCCGAATATTCAATGTTGGATGTGATAATTCACATCCACGAAACCGATTATGTAAAGTCGCACGTTGCTTTCTACCACGTCGTTTCAGACGATGTTTTTAAGATCCCTTCCTGCTGATCTCGAATCATGATCGAGACGTGATTATGAATAGTCATTAACTCAATTGATATGATAGGAATAGATATCGAATTGGATCCAGTCTTTTTGTATAGAATAAACTCAATGTAATCAATTCATTTTTATTGATTAGGTACTTAATGCTTCTTTAGCTGCGTGCATTACCTCGACAGTAACGTTCGAAATGCCCTTTCGTCGTGCAAATTTTTCTGTATTTCTCTTTACTTCGTCCCTGACAAAGCGAGGGATTCTATTCAATTCTAGTCGACTTTCAGGATCCCAAATTAGACTCATATCCGTGGATAATGATTTAGTCATTATTTCCTTTGTATCATGACCACAAAAAATCTCGAGAAGATGATCTTCCATACCCAGAGCGAATGAGTTATAAACTGGATCAGCTATTTGATTAGTACCTTCGTAACCCAAGAAGGGTCGATACCCCAAGGAAAAATTTTGTATATGAGCTGGTGCGGAAATAACTCCACAGGGAATCTCAAGACGTTTACCGATATGACGTTCCATTTGAGTACCAAATATTGCAGAGGGTTCCACGCGAGCGATAATATCTCCTACTTCAGCATGATCATCTGTGATGATTATCTCATCACAAAAATCTTTAATTTGCTCTTTGAACCATTCTGCATCATGTTTACAATAAGTACCTGTACAACTCACACGAATTCCCATCTCTCTAGCAAGTATCTTAGTGATTGAAGCAGCATGAGTTGCATCACCAAAAACGACTGTTTCTTTCCCCGTAAAATTCTGACAATCGATAGATCTTGAGAACCAAGCAGCTTGGGAAACGAATCGAGTTTGTCCATCGATATAGGATTCGTAATCAACCCTTTTGCTTGATAAAATAGGAGCCGCCAAGGTATCAACATATTTCTTTATCTGTCGGATGCACTCGGCCATATCTACAGCTCCCATAGGAGTTGTAGATACATAAGGCATTCCAAATTCTTTATTCAAATACATCGCTGTCATTAAGCCCACTTCACGATAAGGAATTAAATTGAACCGAGCTTTTGGTAAATTTTTTGGATCCTCTACAGATCCTCCTTCAGGAATTATTTGATTAATTCTGATGTCCAGATCTTTTAATAAACGTCTCAACTCACGACAATCGTGTCGATTATGAAAGCCTAGAGTAAGAATCCCAATTATATTTACAGAAGGTGCATCTGTTACAAATTGATCCAATGTTTCTTGTCTATGGGATTTCTCCAAATAATATCGAACCACCTGTTCTAAAGTTCTATCCGCTGCCTGAATTTCATTCACTTGATAATGATCCACATCCGCAAAAATGACGTTGCAATCGGAGATTATGGATGCTCTATCCACAAAGTTTTTTAAATCCTCTTGCAAGATACTAGAAGTACATGTAGGTGTCAATATTATCAGATCGGGACCTTCCTCCTTATCTTTTCGAAGAATATTATCCACAACTCTTTTTCGAGATCCACGTGCTAGTACGTGACGGTCTACTATACTAGCAGTTGCAGGAGTAAAATTTCTTTCCCGTTCTAACATAGAGCGCATTACATTAAAATAATCATCTCCTAGAGGAGCATGCATAATGGCATGGACATTTTTGAATGAACTAGCTACTCGTAGAGTTCCAATATGAGCAGGACCAGCATACATCCAATGGGCTAATTTCATAAATTGAACCTTATCTCGAATTGATCCGTATTCCCATCTTGCACCACAGAGATATCCCTTTATCTCTTCCCATTGTAATCACATTCCCTTCTGATAAGTATGGTTAAATGATTATAAAAAGTAGGACAAAATTCCATTGGATCTACCCTTTACGAAAGAAGAAAGAGAAGAGGGAGGGAAGGTAAAACAGGAACCAATGAAATAAGTCTGGGATGGAAGGATTCGAACCTCCGAATAACAGGACCAAAACCTGCTGCCTTACCGCTTGGCCACACCCCATTCCCAAAAATCCTATTTCCCTATTTATATGCTAATGAATACTTATAAAAAATTTTTTGTCAACCCATTAGGATCCAAGATTCATTAGATCAGATCCCAATTGGTCCGGAAAATTTTGTAGATATTTTGACAAAATAGGTTCTTGACGGAATTGGACATAATAGGAGAAACAGAAAAAGGGACAAGAATATCCATTCATTGATCATTCTCTATTAGATTGGGTAAAATATTGTATGTATAAAAAAATCATCCCTTCCAACTCCAAGTCTGGTCAAACTTGCCGAAGAGCTTCGATCGATTCGATCAATCAAAGACTTTTCTGGCTTTACCCCCCCTAATTTTTATTGGAGAAAAAAAAATGCCAGTTATACTCAATATTTGTCTAGATGATGCCTTTATTCATTTAAATAATCCCTTTTTTGGAAAATTACCTGAGGCTTATGCAATTTCCGATCCAATTGTCGATGTAATGCCAATTATTCCCGTTCTCTCTTTTCTCTTAGCCTTTGTTTGGCAAGCTGCTGTAAGCTTTCGATAAAAAGTATCTCCTTTTTTTCTTTTTCAAGTTTTTGGATCGCTGTCATTTATCCAATTTCTGTATCACTCTTTCCATTTTTTGTGGCAGAAGTTCTATCCTTGCTCCACCCAACGATACCAGATCCAGATACCTTATCTGCTCCCGGCTAAAAACTTTTCTACTCACCTTCGTCAATTCCTTCTGATCCCATCGCTCACTCCGGATCGGGCCATTTGGTCACGTATTTATATGAATTATATATTTTCATAAAGATTCGAGAAATTTCTGGTTGATCCAAAAAAGAAGAAGGGAAGAAATAACATTTGGAAAACAAAGGGATAAATTATCTCCTTCTTTTTAATTGATTTTCACACGTGATTCGGAGAAAGAATTTCGTGATCTGTATTAATCATACTATTGCTTGGTATTCAAGCATCCATATATGGTACAAAGATTGATAATCTATTGCTTGGTATTCAAGCATCCATATATGGTACAAAGATTGATAATCTATTCTGTTGTACTTATAATCAGGATCCCGGAGATTACGTAATGCTTACTCTTAAGCTGTTCGTTTACACAATAGTGATATTTTTCATTTCTCTTTTTATCTTTGGATTTCTATCGAACGATCCAGGACGTAATCCCGGACGTAAAGAATAGTCGAAAAAGTATCTAGCTTTTTCGTTCCGTAGAAAGATCCGGAGTTATCCGTTTTCAGGATCAATAGTGACCGAACGGAGAGAGAGGGATTCGAACCCTCGGTACGGATGATCCGTACTACGGATTAGCAATCCGCCGCTTTGGTCCGCTCAGCCATCTCTCCAAAATGGAATGTAACAAAATGAATGGTGGAGTGAGGATGTATACCATAGCATGCATGTATTGTCGATACAATCCGTACATGCTACGGATTGTATCGACAATATATGCAATGAATATAGCAATTATTCAGACGGATGAAGGGCTTCGAACCTCCGAAAAAGTTCATACATATGTCAGGAAAAGTTCATACGTATGTCAGGATTCGAACCTCCGAACGGATTAGTCCATTTATTTCTATCTAGTTTCAAAACCTAGATATTGAAATACATTCATTAATAAGCTCTCTATCTATTTGATGTATTTTTGTAAATGTTACTCAACGCTATTGTAATGTTACTCAAGGCTATTGTAAAGATATTAGTTGTTCAAGGCTAAGGCTATTGTTTCCTAATTGAAACTACACAGATGGAGAAGGAGAAGAGAAAATAGAAGTGTGAAAAGTGATTGATCCCGACAACATTTTATTCATACATCCATCAAGTCGATGGTATCATAGGGGTGAAAGAAAACGAAATGAATCTAGAGGTTATTGCACAGCTCACTGTTCTGACTCTGATGGTTGTATCAGGTCCATTAGTAATTGTTTTATCAGCAGTTCGCAAAGGTAATCTATAATTACAATGAGCCATCTCCAGGAATGAAATACTATTTACCCAAGTATTGAATCTCCGGGGATGGAGATTCATGTAATGATGAAAACGAGGTAATAATTATTGATAGAAACTTTCAATGGAGGTTGATAACTCCTCATCTTCCTATTGGTTGGACAAAAGATCGATCCGTATGTTACAATCGGATCGTGGCGGGTATAGTTTAGTGGTAAAAGTGTGATTCGTTACATTATCAACTCGAATAGTTGAAGGATCTTTTACATGGATCTCTGATCCATCTAAAACTCTATTTCCAGATAGGTTAAAAACCTCCCCTATGAATACCATCCACGATGGAAGAGTTAATGTGTGACATAACTTCATATACTTTACGTTCCCATATTAGAGTATAGTGCTTCACTTCTTTCCATTAAAACAAATGCCCGTTGGTGTTCCAAAAGTTCCTTTCCGAGCCCCTGGAGATGAAGATGCAAATTGGGTGGACTTATACAACCGACTTTATCGAGAGAGATTACTTTTTTTGGCTCAGGATATCAATCACGAGATTGCAAATCAACTAATGGGTCTCATGGTATATTTGAGTGCAGAAGATGCAAATCAAGATATGTTCTCATTTCTTAACTGTCCCGGTGGATCAGTAATACCGGGAGTAGGTCTTTTTGATGTTATGCAAATAATAGTACCAGATGTACATACAATATGCATGGGGGTAGCTGCTTCAATGGGATCTTTCATCCTAATCGGAGGAGAAATTACAAAACGTATAGCATTACCTCACGCTAGGGTTATGATCCACCAACCTGCTAGTTCCTATTATGACGGACCGGCCGCAGATTTTCATAAGGAATCGCAACACGTAACGATGCTTCGTGATTACATAACAAAATGTTATATAGAAAGAACAGGTAACTCTGGAGAGGTCATTCAACGGGACCTGAACAGAGATGTTTTTATGTCAGCAACAGAAGCTCAAGCTTATGGCATTGTTGATGCCGTAGCGGAAGGTTGATGGAAGATCCTCTTTTTTTCTTTTTTTATTAACTGTAATTTTATCTCTTTGTTCCTAAAAAAAAAAGGGAAAGTTATTAATCACCCGATATGGTTAGGATCAATCTGAACCAATTGATTCCGCATACAATCCAGCCAGAATGCCCACTATTCAACAACTTATTAGAAATGCAAGACAGCCAATAGAGACTAGAAAAAAATCTCCTGCTCTTCGAGGATGTCCTCAGCGTAGAGGAGTATGTGCTAGGGTGTATGTGCGACTCGTTTGGATCAAAAGCTGAAACAGACTGGTAAATTCTTACAACGGAATAACAGAAGAATTTTCCCACTGTAACCAAGTACAGATCCATCATCTAACCTTACCGGGGATGAAATTTATGGTTTCCATTGGTGCAAATCCAATCACCTTTATGTGGGATGAAAAGCAATTCCTCATTGGTAGCGAATGGTCATCAATCCATTGAGCGGGGAAATCATGCAAATTTAAGAAGCATAAAGTTTATGCTCATATTGCTGCGAGAACGGAACAACAGGGTCAGCTACCTGGCCAACCCCAGAATTACATGTCGTTACTGTATGAATAGATCTTGTAATGAGAGTATTTATTACTTGATGATTCAAGAGTAGAGCTGGAGATGGTAAACCGTACAAGTTACCAATAACATACTTATTTCATATTTCGGAAATGAATAAGAAGCTCCGGCGTATGAAGAGGACCTTACCGTTGGAGAAAGAACCATAGAAACGATGAAACCCATGATTTTTTTCTCATTCTCAGTACGAGGTCCCAGTCCTTGCTTACCCGGAAGATGCCTATCCAAAGGGAATTATGGTTGGGAAGGTTGCAGTAGCAAAAGCCATTGGAACTTTTATTTTCTAAATAAGAAGAATCAGCGTTATTCTCAATGGACCAAACAAATGACTAACCGAGAAAAAGATTAGCGATTCATGAGAGTAAACTTCAATGACCAGAGTGAAACGTGGATATATAGCTCGAAAACGTCGGAAAAAGATTCTTGCATTTGTATCAGGCTCTCGAGGGGCCCATTCGAAACTTTTTCGAACTGCTAACCAACGGAAAGCTAGAGCCTTAGTTTCCGCTCACCGAGATAGAGGTAAACGCAAGAGAGATCTTCGTCGTTTGTGGATTACTCGGATCAATGCAGCAGCCCGTGCTAATGGAGTCTCTTATAACAGATTCATCCAATATTTGTATAAGAGGCAGTTGCTTCCAAATCGTAAAACACTTGCGCAAATAGCTGTATTAGATAGTAATTGCTTTTCTACCATCTTTAAGAACTTATCGTGTGATGAAATAGGTTAGATATAGATGAAAGAAATAGCTAGAGATGAAATGAATATAACAGATTCTCCCGGAGAATTCCCTCCGGGAAGGTAGAACCATTGAAATATTTTTCAATATTGGATTGGAAATGAACGAAACGAAAAGAATGAAATCCAATTTTTTTCCAAGAATGAAATCCTGTCAATTTTTTCGACAATAGACTAAAGATCTGCATCTTTATCGAACAGATATCCTAGCTCCGATTTAATTAAGAAGTAGATTTATTTCCCATTTCTATGGATCAAATTAGTTTTCATTATAAAGAAAAGGTAACAAAGATAGAATACGAGCTCGTTTAATAGCGTTAGTCATTAGACGTTGTTGTTTCGAGGTCAATCTATTAACTCGGCCGGATAATATTTTGCCTTGCTCGCTAATAAATCGACTAATTAGGCTCATATTTTTATAATCGATCCGATCTCCCGACCCAATTGGTGACAAATGTCTACGAATTGGTGTCAAATGTCTACGAAAAGATCGCTTGGGTTTTTCCATAGTTTGTTTCATGAACCTTTTGAATACTATTTATTCCAAATCTTTATAAAATATCGTTCCATTAAAGATCTTGTTGAAATACCATTTCTTTTTATATCTGTGATCTATTCTTATCCCTGGATAGGAGTAGTACGTTTAATCTCTTTTTTTTATCTCTCCGTGAATGGTATGCTTGTAACAATAGGGACAAAATTTCTTTAATTCCAATCGAATAGGTGTATTGCGTCGATTTTTCCGAGTCGTATATCTAGAAATTCCCGGGAATTTTTTATAAACACTATCTTGGGTACAACTAGTGCACTCCAAAGTAATTGTTACTCTTACATCTCCGCTCTTGGCCATAAACTTACTCTGGATATTGGGTCTACTTTGCTTTTCAATCTGAAAAAGAAAGAGGGAAAAAGGGATAGAAGTTGATAACCGGAGATCTCACGATGAAAGATTTGAAAGTAAAAAAATCCTTGATCAGGAGTTTTCAGTTGTACTTTCAAAATTGAATGTGGAAAGAACCTTTGGATCTATATTTCTACTTTGATTCTACCCCCCCCATTCCATTCCCAAACTTGGATCTCTATTTTGGGCTAAATCAACTAATTTGTCCAAGCCAAGAGGTAGGAGAAGTAGATCCAACACAATTTTTTCCTTCGGTTTCAGGGGGAGGACAAAAATTAAAAAGAGATAGTAAAAGTCAGAGCATCTGGAAAAAAACGATTGATTTCTATCAATAGACCGGCTATCAAAATGAACCATGAAATAGCTAACACAGGTGCTGTGGAAAGATAGGTCTTTAGATCTTGCATTGTAAATTCTCCTTATCGATCATAATACGTAAGTAATTAAACCCAATAGTTATGAATCTCTTGTAGGGGAAACTCGTAACTTATGAATATATGTATAATGTGATCCGGGCTGGGTTCTTAAGAGAAATAAAGGTGTAAAAATGTGGGAAACAGATTTCAAATTCTATAAAATAACATTGTCTAATGATTAGAAGGGATGTAGCGCAGCTTGGTAGCGTGTTTGTTTTGGGTACAAAATGTCGCAGGTTCAAATCCTGTCATCCCTACCTATCCCTTCTTTTTTATGGAAAAAGAGAGGAACCAAAGATCATTTGATATCGATTCGAATGGAACATAAAATAATTGAATCGTATCAGATGCAAAAATTTTTGATACTCGTAGAGTATCAACGAAAGGTATTTTTCCTTCCCTTTATCTCCATATTTTGAGGAAGCGCTCTTAGTTCAGTTCGGTAGAACGTAGGTCTCCAAAACCTGATGCCGTAGGTTCAAATCCTACAGAGCGTGATTTTGTTCCTAGAAAATCCAACCCTCTAGATTATCGAGAATTCCGTTCCAACTGGAACAAGCAATGGAATCTGACCTCCCAGGAAAAATAGGAGGCCAAGCCAATGAAATGGGAAAATATTCCCGGATCAAATATCCAATTGATCACCACGTCGGTATTGTGAATATGCAGTTACGAATAATCCGGCCAAAGTTATAGGAATTAGACCTAACACAATTCCGGATGGCAAAGCCTCAATCATTTCGATTCAACGGAATAAGTAGGGATAATAGCTATCCTGGATAGTACCCTGAATTTGCTATAAATCTCAATGATCAGAAATTTATATAGAGAGAACCAACGAAATTATTGAAATTGAAATAGTGAACTGAGAGGGTTTCCCCTTCCTTCATTTCAAATAAGTTGTATCTTGCTCGAGCTAATGAATAGGACTAGGGTGAAAATTATGGAAGCCAATAACAAACCAAAATAACTAATTATAGTAGACGTGGAAGGACTGAATGAAATATGGTTTATACATATCTTCATGAGACAATTACCTAAATTTTTCTTTCCATAACCTTGAAATCAGAATACAAAAGATCAATTGTCCCAATTCGTACCAATTCAGGATCTTATATCTACTATAAGATATGTATGAACGAACATGGATGAGAGGAAATAAATCTATGGTTTCATTTTCTTCATTATGCTAGAAATCCCCACATCGATCGAGTAACTCATGAATAGCACCTGCGAACCCCTTCACAAATTGTCGAACGTAATCTTCTTACAGGGTGAATAAATTATCAATCAGTACGATTGGATCACCTGGCATTCATTATCTTCTTTACCGGACCAGTAGCAGCTATCGGTCCAGAGACTGGACCGTAAGAAATCTCTTCTACAGACATAGTCAAAGTTTTGTTAATTTCACGTTTAGGTGTAAGAATATGAATATCCAGTTTGTCCTTTCATTTCTAGATCTTATTGATCCAATCATTCGATCCTCTAGATGGATTAGGTTTTTTCAATATTCATGAAATTGACTAGGTTCTATTGCATGCACTATCAACTCGGTTTTATCCAATGAGTAATACCTACTCGTTAATACAAGGTACTATATAATAAGTCCGTGGCATAATTCCATGTGCACCAGATACTATTGGAAGAGCGACATACATCTGCATAGCACCAATAATCCCCGTGCAATTTGAATTACTGAGATCATCTACGTGGACATAATGTCATGTCGGAATGAAAAAGCAAGGGGTAAAAGTATAATATTCTGGATGAGATAGTGATTGCCTTTGCTCCTGGCACTAATCCTCTTTTTCGGTTCTACAACCACCTGTAGAAGCTAATTCCGATCGAAAATTTCCATGGTCTATGCAATTGTTACAACATTTATCGAGGGGTTCCCTCGGAACATGCAATATTCTCTTTTTTCTGTTGGGATTCAGTTGACCAAACAGAGATGGAATAACTGGCAGGAACAGAATCATTCTATCCCGTTCCTTCTCGATACTCATCAAAATTGTATTGCTGTGTCGGAAGAAGGCTAGCTATACTGGTCCAGTAGACTTCAAAGATACCCTTGGTATAACATTGACAATCGAACAAGGATTGGAGAAGATATCAGTAGTTTTCCATTTCCTGATCTCTATCTTTCATGGGATCAATTCCCCCTTGACTGACTTTACAATAATATATGGAGCTGAGCATGTCTGGGAATACAGGAGAACGCTCCTTTGCTGACATTATTACTAGTATTAGATACTGGGTTATCCATAGCATTACTATACCTTCTCTATTCATTGCAGGTTGGTTATTTGTCAGCACGGGTTTGGCTTATGATGTGTTCGGGAGCCCCCGGCCGAATGAGTATTTCACAGAAAGCCGACAAGAGGTTCCATTAGTAACTGGCCGTTTCGATCCGTTAGAGCAACTCGATGAATTTACTAGATCTTTTTAGGAGGCACTAATGACTATAGATAGAACTTATCCGATTTTTACAGTTAGATGGTTGGCCGTTCACGGGCTAGCTGTCCCTACAGTTTTTTTCTTGGGATCAATATCGGCAATGCAGTTCATCCAGCGATAAACTCTATCTAAAGAAAGTATGTAGATATGACACAATCAAACCCGAACAAACAAAATGTTGAATTGAATCGTACCAGCCTCTACTGGGGGTTGCTACTCATTTTTGTACTTGCTGTTCTATTCTCTAATTATTTTTTCAATTAGGAACAATGAGAATCTTCTCACTCCATTCGGAAAGATCCAATACTCATAATTATATATGCTATTACTGTTTATGTCTCGAGCATGACCACTTAAGAAAATGTTAAAGGGAGTAAGATAAATGGCCGATACCACTGGAAGGATCCCTCTTTGGTTGATAGGTACTGTAACTGGTATTATCGTGATTGGTCTACTGGGTATCTTTTTCTATGGTTCATATTCCGGATTAGGGTCATCCCTATAGTAAGGGAAATGCCCTTACTATAGGGCTATCGAAAGTGAAAAATTGATAAAGCCTTACCCTTCATTGAAGGGTAAGGCTTTATCAAAATCTATTTTTCTGTCATTTACTTCATTCAATGCCTTTTAGTCAAGTGATGAGCCAATTTATTCTTCCGCTATATGATCAAATATATGATAAAAAAATTGGATAGATCCAATTTCAATCTCTGTCGAAGTAACAATAGAGAAACGGAAAATATTAATTACTAAATATTTGCTAATTTCTCTGATAGAAAATTATGTGAACTTTCCGTCAAAACCCAAACTATAAAATATTAATAAAATATCAATGTGTGGATAGAATCTTTTCTTCTATTATTTTGGCTTACAAAATAAAAGAGGAGGACAAACACCTTTTATTCATTTTCTCTAATTAGGAACGAACCCTATCAAAAGTTTTATAGGGTTGTTTTGCTTAATGAGTGATATTGCCCCTTATTTGTCTGCTCTTCCTTCTTTATTAATTTTGAAATTCCTCAGTATAAGGAATTGACGAACAAGACAGGATCGAAGACCCAATTAGTTCCTCTTATTTCGATGAGAAACCAGATAATTTCTCCGAATTTTTTCCAGAAGGAATAATCGGATAGGATAAAGAATGGGATCAGAGAAAATAGGAATCTTCTTCAAGATGGCTTAGTTATTCTCCTCATCTCTCCTCCCTGCGATCTATCTATTTTCTGGATTGTTTCTTTTTAACATGGGCAAGGAAAGGAGGGAATGGCATGTATATAGTACACGATATAGCATAGCATATGGGGATCGTTCGACAAGTTGATCTGTTCCAGTGCTTATTGAGTCACTCCCTATTCAAAATGTAAATATATCTACATTAACATTTTCCTAAGAATATATAAGGAAGAAGTAGGATAAAAGGCTCTCCATCTACGAAGGGGTATTCATTTTTGATCCAATCAGTCAACTTCATGTTAAAAAACCTATAGACCTAAAAATTCATCTCGGCCAATTGAACTTTCTCAAATTGTTTCTTCTTAAGTACCAAAAATATCTGTGCTAAAATGACAGATGCAAAGAATAATAAAAGACCTTTAACACGTAATGGATCTTGAAGTACTATCTCTGCATCTCCTTGACCAAATCCACCCACATTAGGGTTATTCGTTAATGGCTGATCGGCCTTGATCAATTCGCCTTCTGAAACAAGAATTTCCGGTCCCGGAGGTACAATGTCAACCACTTGTCCACCGTTTGATGTATTCTCGATAGTTATCTCATATCCACCCTTTTCTTTACGTAAAATTTTGCTCACTCTTCCTGTTGCTGAAGCGCTATAGACCGTATTGTTGCTTTTACTCCCGTCAGGATAAATTTGTCCTCTTCCTCTATTACCACCCACATATATGGGGTATTTCAGGAAGTGAGCTTCTTTATCAGTAGCAGGATCTGGTGAAAGGATGGGGAACACAATTTCACTATATTTTTGACCAGGAACAGGACCTATTACAATAATGTTTTTTTGATTGGGACGATAGTTCTGAAAATAAAGATTACCCATCTTTTCTCTAATCTCAGGAGAAATACGATCCGGAGGGGCTAATTCAAAGCCTTCGGGTAAAATTAGAACAGCTCCTACATTGAAACCCCCCTTCTTACCATTAGCAAGAACTTGTTTCATTTGCGTATCATAGGGGATCTTAACAACTGCTTCAAATACGGTATTGGGAAGAACGGACTGCGGAACCTCAAGATCTACAGGTTTTTTGGCCAAGTGACAATTGGCACATACAATACGTCCAGTTGCTTCTCGGGGATTTTCATAACCCTGCTGTGCAAAAATGGGATATGCATTCGAAATGGATGTCCGAGTTATGATATGTATCATGACCAGGACGGAAATTAACCAAGTCATCTTTTTCGTCCAGCCATAATTATTTCTATTTTGCATGGTTCAATTATTGGTTCCAAATCATTTTTTGGGTGAGAGTAGGTAGCTATCATAGTTACCTGTCAAAAATTCTGCTACTATATTGATTGAACCAAACCTAAAAGTAATAAATTGTAAGTCTCGCACCAAGGAGAAGACTGAGGGGGAGGAATAGCTAATTTCTGAACACGGAAAACACACTTTATTATTCTGTTTCAATTGTTGTCAATCAGAAAAAAACCTATTTTTTACTCATTCATCGAATGATAAATTACTACAAGTGAAGGAGATATACGATTTAAACGACGAAAGATCCAATATTTCAGAATCGTATCTGAGATGACTGGAAAAGTTGAAACAAGACCAGATATTATTCGTTCGTTATGGGCAAATCCATAATTTTCGGAGATCGAATCGATGATCATTTCCCAACCATGGGGCGAATGAAACCCAATACATAGATCGGTTGCTAAAAGAATAGAAAAAGCTTTCATTGTATCGCTCAGACTATAGAAGAATTCTTGGATCCAAGAATTTATAATGGCAAGTTTATTCTTACCCAGAATGAGATAAGCACTTATAGAAGCAAAACTTATTAGATTTGTTAATAAATCTGAGATTATCTGGATACAATCTTCATTGTACATTTCGACCAATTGTATCGTTTCTTTTTTCATCTCTATACGAAGAAGATCTTGTGAATGTGTTCCTGAAGAATCTTCCACCATTCTTTCTAACAGGAATAGTTCTTCTATTTTCTCAAATCTTCCCAGAGCATTTTCTTTCTGGAGATAATCAAAAATTTTCTGAGATTGACCAGTATTCCACCAATTTGTAATCCAAGGCTCCAACCCTTTCCGTAATGAAATAGTAATTACCCAGGGCAGTACTACTAAACATGCGAGATATCGTAGGGAAGCTGATGCTTTATATTCGGACACTTCCAATTCGTGAATCGCTAACAAACCTGATTCACTCGTCAGTTCTGTCCGAAATCTAGACAAAGTACGAGTGATAGAATGAGGTATGGGACCCATAGATTGATCTATTGCGTAATTGTTTGACTCCGAGAAAAAATATCCTCGGATAAAAAAAGGTTCGCTCCAAATGAGCGAGACGGAGCATAAGGAGGAAATCGTTCCCAGATATCCGATCATTCCAGATCGTTTCTATCTGGACCAATTATCAATTTTTTTTTCCATTCCATTGGATCGTGATGAAGAATCGGGATGAGATAAAAAATGTTCTAGTTTTAGGAAAACCGGACTACTATATCTAGTAATTGTTCTTTCTGATACCTAATATCCATCTACTTACTCTATAAGCTCGGCCTCTCTAGGATAGGATAGGAAATGATATGGCATGTTTGTTCGGGAACTACCAACCAAAAGAATCTCGATCTGATTCATTCTATAAGTATCATTTAGTTAGTAGAAATTAACTGCATGATCTTTTTCCCGGACAAATACCAGTTCTATCGTAACTTATCGCTCTTCCTATATTACCTCTTCCTATACTATTTCATAAAAATAGTATATTGTTCATATCCTATATCGTTCCATTTGCATACAATTATCTTTCAATATTTATTGAAATTTATATGAAAAAAAAAAAATATATATATATAATATATATATATTTTTTTTTTTCAATTTCCTGATTGGATATTGATTCATGTTCCTTGATCCGATCCATATGAAAATGTCGAGACATTTTCATGTATGTCGAGGATAAAAAACTCCCCGGTTCATTTCAAAACCCTTCAATGGATACACGCAAGAAACGGGCTGATTCGGCAGCTTTCTGTTCGATCTCCCTTAAGTTCAAATTATCACCAATACGAGTTAAAGGAATGTCTTGTCGGCCCTTTATTTCCATATAAAGAACACGACGAGGGGAAATACCTTCTTTAACTTCCATTTTTATCATCTGAATATCCTTCATAAGAAATTGTAGGAAAATACGACGATTTCTTCCGGGAAATCCCCAACGAAAAAGACATACAATTCCTTTTCTTTTGTCGAACTTATTATAGCCACTACCCACATCGAACAAAATTGTGCACCACAGATAAGAGCTAATGAACAGACCTGCAATACCATAAAAACACATTACAATTCCTTGTGGAACAAAGAGTATTTGCTGAGATGACAATAGGGGTATCAGGTTATCACCAAAGTAACTCGAAATCCCGACCAGGAAAAATCCTAGTGAACCCAGAAAGAGGATACAAGCCCAAAAGAAATTACTTATTTTTCGAGACCCTGTTATAGGTTCTATCCAGAGCCATTTGGATCGACGATTCATAAAAAATTTTGTTCAATTTCATCCTATTGAAGTTGAGGGAATGACCAAGTTTTTCATTCTTTGGTTCCCAAACTCTTATGAACTAGCTATCTATATACATAGCTAACATTTCAGTCAAGTCAGCCAAGTTTCTCTTATGGATATATAATTGTAAGATTTATCCATATTCATATATGAATATGGATAAATAAATATGGATATTTATACCTATTTTGTGTCTATAAGGGTTCTATCTCATATCATCTGAAATAGATATAGATATCCTTTCTGTTCTGCTGCAATTGAAAGATCCGAACCCATTTCTTGAATCTTATTTTATCAGATTCATAAAATCTCGTCATTCTGAATATACAGATGAGAAAAAACCATTGTAATTGCCGGAAGTAATAAGCCAACTAAAGGCACGAAAATAGAGGGTAGGCTAGAAATTATCATAGAACGAGTACCTTAGTTAATAAATGAAATGTTTATCCATATTACAAGGAATGATTATAAGATCAAATAAGTGATGGGACCAAATGAGCAGTCCTATTCGTCCTTCTTCATAGCATACATGTACACAAATGTTTTTATTTTCCCTATCTCTTCCAAAAATCCCGAAAAATCATTTCAAGTTGGATCCAAAATTGTTTTTTAATAAGATCCCGAGTTCAACAATGAAGATATTCTCTATTAGAATATAGATATATTCATTACATCACTTATTCATACTATATAATAAAATAGTGGAAGAACATGAATCCTGACCAAATTTTATCTTATTTCAGAGAGTGAAAAATTGGCTATATTTATTGTTAGTATAGGATCGATAATCAAAAATTGTTGGTAAGAAAGGAGTGAAAAGCAATTCTCTTCGAGAAATCATTCTTTCACCTCGATAAGAAACTGTATCACTTTCACTTTCGTTACAAGGAACTCGATTTGATCCTTTTTCGTTATAAGGAATAAAACTAAACGTTCATTTGTTTCTACGAGGAAGACCGTAAAGCCGAAATGGTTCACTCAGAACACCTTTTAAGAGATTACGTGGAACAATCAGATCAAACAAACCATGATCAAATAAATTTTCAGTCACCTGAAAATCTTCCACTTTCTGACCTAATGTCTGTTCGATTACTCTTTTACCTGCAAATGCGATGTACGCTTTAGGTTCGGCAATAATGATATCTCCCAACATGCCAAAACTAGCAGTCACTCCACCGGTTGTCGGAGACGTCAAAATCGATAAATATAACAATTTTTTCTCCTTCTGATGAATATATAACGCAGAAGCTATTTTAGCCATTTGCATTAAACTAAAACTTCCTTCTTGCATGCGTGCTCCTCCGGAAGCACATACCATAATGACTGGAAGAGATTCCTCGGTAGCGCGCTCGATCAGACGGGTTATTTTCTCACCTACTACAGATCCCATACTACCTCCCATGAACTTAAAATCCATAACTCCGAGTGCGATAGGAATACCATTTAATTGACCTATGCCTGTTTGAATAGCATCAGTTAAACCTGTATCTATTTGACAGGAAGTGATATGATCCTTATAAGGTTCATCCTCAGAATTAAGAGGATCAGAATTAGAAGGTTCATCCTCAGAATGAAGTTGAAGAACATCTAGAGTGTGCATGTCTTCATCCATAGGACGCCAAGTGCCACGATCAATTAGAAGTTCGATTCTATCTGAACTATTCATTTGCAGATAATATCCACATTCTTCACAAACACTTTTATTCTCTCTCAAGAATCTGATATAGAGCAAGCTCTCGCAATTGTCGCATTGAACCCATAATTTATTAATTTTCACGTAATCAATACTTAGATTATTTTTCTTCTCCGTTTCATTGACATCGTTACTATCCCCTTCGACCGAATCTTTTTCTTTTAGTAATCCAGTTAGTTTACGTCTGTCTTCAAACCATTCCTTTATAGACATATAATTTTCCGTATAAAGGTGAAGATTGTTACTTTTTCTATCTTATTTTGTATGAAAAGAAGTCGTATAAATAAAATTATTAGAATTCTTAATCAATAGTGGAATGAATCATTAATAGATCATCTCCATTCATTTAGGAATCCAAAGTATCGATCTAGGATTATGATAGAACCCTTTATTCTTTTATAAAGAAAGATTCTCTCCTATACCGCGATGAAAAGTAATTTTCATCCCAAATACAAAATATTTTGGGCTAGAAGGGATTTGAACCCTTGACCTCAAGGTCCGGAACCATGAGCTCTGATCCACTGAGCTACCAACCCTATCGTATCGACTGATCCATAAGATAAATTGAAAGGATGAATAGGATTCGTTATCTTTTCATCGACTCACTCTGTTTTATATATTTTACCTCGGAAATATCAATATCTATCTATCTATATATATCTACCTATATAGATATATATAGATAGATAGATATTGATATTTGCAAATCCCAGATCTTCGTTCACGATTTGGCTTAATCTTTGTGGTAGTGGTTAAAGATTGGGCCGAGTGCAATTGGTAGAACGAAAGTAACTGAGTTACAAGTAATCAATCGTCTCAAATTCAAATTTAATCTCCTTCCATACTTCACAAGCAGCGGCTAGCTCAGGACTCCATTTAGCAGCTTCACGGATCACTTCATTACCTTCACGAGCAAGATCACGTCCTTCATTACGAGCTTGTACACAAGCTTCTACAGCAACCCGATTAGCTACTGCACCAGGTGCATTTCCCCAAGGGTGTCCCAAAGTTCCCCCACCAAACTGTAGTACGGAATCATCTCCAAAGATCTCGGTCAGAGCAGGCATATGCCAAACGTGAATACCTCCTGAAGCTACGGGCAGGACACCTGGCATAGATACCCAATCTTGAGTGAAGTAAATACCACGACTTCGATCTTTTTCAATAAAATCATCACGCAGTAGATCAACAAACCCTAAAGTGACGTCTCGTTCCCCTTCAAGTTTACCTACTACAGTACCGGCGTGAATATGATCTCCACCGGACATACGCAATGCTTTAGCCAGTACACGGAAATGCATACCATGATTTCTTTGTCTGTCAATAACTGCATGCATCGCGCGGTGAATGTGAAGAAGTAGGCCATTGTCTCGGCAATAATGAGCCAAACTAGTATTTGCAGTAAAACCCCCCGTCAGATAGTCATGCATGACGATAGGAACTCCTAATTCTCTTGCAAATATTGCCCTTTTCATCATTTCTTCACATGTACCTGCAGTAGCATTCAAGTAATGTCCTTTAATTTCACCCGTCTCAGCCTGAGCCTTATTAAGTGCTTCCGCACAAAAGACAAAACGATCTCTCCAGCGCATGAATGGTTGGGAATTTACGTTCTCATCATCCTTGGTAAAATCGAGTCCACCACGGAGACATTCGTAAACTGCTCTACCATAGTTCTTAGCTGATAGACCCAATTTTGGTTTAATAGTACATCCCAACAAAGGACGACCATATTTGTTCAATTTATCTCTTTCAACTTGGATACCATGAGGTGGACCTTGAAAAGTTTTGGAATAAGAAGGGGGAATCCGCAAATCTTCCAAACGTAGAGCCCGTAGGGCCTTGAATCCAAATACATTACCTACAATGGAAGTGAACAAGTTAGTAACAGAACCTTCTTCGAAAAGGTCTAAGGGGTAAGCTACATAGGCAATAAATTGACTTTCTTCTCCAGGAACGGGCTCGATGTCATAGCATCGCCCCTTGTAACGATCAAGACTGGTAAGTCCATCGGTCCAAACAGTGGTCCATGTACCGGTGGAAGATTCAGCAGCTACTGCTGCTCCCGCTTCCTCGGGCGGCACCCCAGGTTGAGGGGTTACTCGGAATGCCGCCAAGATATCCGTATCTTTGGTCTGATATTCAGGAGTATAATAAGTTAATCTATAATCTTTAACACCAGCTTTGAATCCGACACTAGCTTTAGTCTCTGTTTTTGGTGACATAAGTCAGTCCCTCCTTTATTAAAAATGATTTATCGCAAGGACGAGGTCTGCTCGACATGGATCGAACGTAAACAAGCAATTTTCACAGAAATATTCTACAAAACAGTCGCCTGTTATTGGACAATAAGATCTGCTAAATACACTCTCATTGTATAATGTTCTTTATGTATGACGCAACCCAATTTTGGCTATTTAAGTTCTTCCTCCATGGATTGACCCGAGCACCTTTCAGCTATTAAACTAGTCGACATTAATGCATTTAAGGAACCCAATCGACCTTTGACCATAATGGTGCGAATTGTCCATATGAAAAGAAATATACAATAGGGAACAGATGTGCGTACGAAGAGAAGAGATAACGACGAGAGAAAGGTCATGAATAGCGTTCAAGTTTCAAATTTAACAGATGATCTCGACATAATGGTGAAGTATTTTCGGTTTTAGTTATGGAGAAATTGGTTCTAGTTATAGATGAATTGAACACTTCTGCATGATCCTTATCCATATCCATCTACCTACTTCATTAAAATAGATGAATTGAACACTTCTGCATGATCCTTATCCATATCCATCTACCTACTTCATTAAATATGAATGAATTCGAACTTTTAAATAAAGTAAGCTATTACTAAGGTGGTAACTCTCATTCATTATTGACTGATCTCATCGACCCGATACGGAACATTTTTTTTTTTTTTTCTTTTTATTGATGATATTGGAAAAATCATATTTATATATATATATATATATTCTTCATGGAAATTCTTTCCATTTTTGTATGAGAACCAATCCTCTTGTTCTCGGGGTTTCCGCACTTGTAGAAAAAAATGTGGGACGTATTGCTCAAATCATTGGTCCAGTACTGGATGTCTCTTTTCCTCCAGGTAATATGCCTTATATTTACAATTCATTAATAGTTAAGGGTCAAGGTACAGCCGGTCAGGAAATTCAGGTTACTTGTGAGGTACAACAATTATTAGGAAATAATAAGGTCAGAGCTGTAGCTATGAGTGCTACAGATGGTTTGACGAGAGGAATGAGAGTGATTGACACGGGGGCTCCTCTGAGTGTTCCAGTTGGTGGAGCTACTCTTGGACGAATTTTCAATGTTCTTGGAGAACCTGTTGATAATTTGGGTCCTGTAGATGCTCGCACAACATCTCCTATTCATAGATCTGCTCCCGCCTTTACACAGTTGGATACAAAATTATCCATCTTCGAAACAGGCATTAAAGTAGTAGATCTTTTGGCTCCTTACCGCCGTGGGGGAAAAATCGGTTTATTCGGAGGAGCTGGAGTGGGTAAAACAGTACTCATTATGGAGTTGATCAACAACATTGCTAAGGCTCATGGAGGGGTATCTGTATTTGGCGGAGTAGGAGAACGTACCCGCGAAGGGAATGATCTTTACATGGAAATGAAAGAATCGGGAGTAATTAATGAACAAAAAATATCAGAATCAAAAGTGGCTCTGGTCTATGGTCAAATGAATGAACCACCAGGAGCTCGTATGAGAGTTGGTTTAACTGCTCTAACCATGGCCGAATATTTCCGAGATGCCAATGAGCAAGACGTATTATTATTTATAGATAACATCTTCCGCTTTGTCCAAGCGGGATCAGAGGTATCCGCGTTATTAGGCAGAATGCCTTCCGCCGTGGGTTATCAGCCAACCCTTGGCACGGAAATGGGTTCTTTGCAAGAGAGAATTACTTCCACAAAAAAGGGATCCATAACCTCGATTCAAGCAGTTTATGTACCTGCTGACGACTTGACCGACCCTGCTCCTGCTACAACATTTGCACATTTAGATGCTACTACCGTACCATCGAGAGGATTAGCTGCCAAAGGTATCTATCCAGCAGTGGATCCTTTAGATTCAACATCGACTATGCTCCAACCTTGGATCGTAGGCGAAGAACATTACGAAACTGCACAAGGGGTTAAGCAAACTTTACAACGTTATAAGGAACTTCAAGACATTATAGCCATTCCTGGACTGGACGAATTATCGGAAGAAGATCGTTTAATCGTAGCAAGAGCAAGAAAAATTGAACGTTTCCTATCACAACCCTTTTTTGTAGCAGAGGTATTCACAGGTTCTCCGGGCAAATATGTTGGTCTCATGGAAACAATTAAAGGGTTTCAAATGATCCTTTCCGGAGAATTAGATGGTCTTACCGAACAGTCTTTTTATTTGGTGGGTAACATTGATGAAGCTACCGCAAAGGCTATAAACTAACTCCAAAATGGAAAGTGAATTCTGAAAATGACCCTAAATCTTCGTGTACTGTCTCCTAATCGAGTCGTTTGGGATTCAGAAGTGAAAGAAATAATTCTATCTACTAATAGTGGTCAAATTGGCGTATTACCTAACCATGCTTCACTTGTGGCAGCTGTAGATATAGGAGTTATGAAAATACGTCTCAATGGGCAGTGGTCGACTATGGCTTTGATGGGCGGTTTCGCCAAGATAGACAATGATAGAATTACCATATTGGTAAATAATGCAGAGAGAGATGTTGACATCAATCTCCAAGAGGCCCAGGAAACTTTTCAAAAAGCTAAAGATGACTTAGCTCGAGCCGAAGGTAAAAGACAAGCAATTGAGGCTGATGTAGCTCTAAAAAGAGCTAGAACACGATTAGAGGCTATCAGTGCTAGCCTTCCCGTCTCTAATTAAACATTTCCTATAATGATCTTAAAATGGATTAAATGTTCCGTCTCAATCCAAACGAGTGGAGTGAAACTTATTAGATGCCATCGACTCTTCAATGGTATCTAATAAGTTTACCTACTATTGGATTTGAACCAATGACTCTCGCCGTATGAAAGCGATACTCTAACCACTGAGTTAAGTGGGTCATTTATTCTCATAGGTAGAGTTGAACTTATAAACGATTCTAAATCGAATTGAACGTATAGACAATGTGTCCCTGGCACTGATCGAACTTATTAGAACGTATTGGATCATAGTATCGGATCATGAAATATCTACCTTGACAGAAAGTGATCCATCTGGTTAGTATAGTAATGTATCATCAAGATTGGCAAGGAAGGGCTATAGCTCAGCAAGGTAGAGCACCTCGTTTACACGTGCGCCAATGGTTTTCGAGAGAGTTTATCGATTCGTCCGATCCACGAAATAGATTCTATGTGAAATAGTCTTACTCTATCAATTTGTTTCTCTGGGGAACAATAGCATGACAAAGATTAAGTTCGATCCGATTCGAATTACGAATCTAATTGATATGGTCAATCCCAGCTCCGTTCAATGCCAGGCATAATGAGTATAATACGGGGACCTCAAAATAGATTCTTTTCGCTCTATGAACTTTTAGGTGTATGAAGTGTCATATTTTACTTTTGGAGCGATAGAGGAGACTCTATTTGAGTCAATCTATGCCCGAGCAAGGCAGACCTACGTCAAGGAAACCTTTTGAATAACTTTGGGATTGCTTCCGAAGGGTAATAATTTGGAGCACACGGAGCCATATTAGTATCTTCCTGGAAAGAGGAGAATGGCAGACTAACCGATCTTTCCATCAGTTAATGAAAGAGCCCAATGCAAGAAAATGCATGTTGGGTTCTTGGAACAGCTCAAATTATTTTGATAATAAGAATTTTGATCTGTTCTACCGAGAAGGTCTACGGTTCGAGCCCGTATAGCCCTATACATTCCACTAAGTGATACTATTTAGATATATATATATATATCCCCTCATAGTCCCTATGACTTGGCTCTGAATGAAGAGTTTTTCGGATCATATAAACTATTCTCATGTCCTTATCGAGATCGATGGCTGGGAACGTTAGAACAGGGCAGGCAGATTATTATTCCTCATCAGATCGAGATTGATCCTATACCAGATGATCGCACCTGTAAACAAACCTTTGTAACAAAAAAAAGGGGGGGGGGGAGAAAATAAGTTAAGTAACGACTGACATTATAATATCCAATCATCATCCATTACATTATTGGGAGTTACTAATCCACTTCCGATAGACCCAAGGTTCTATTGATCCCAGTCTATTGGATCTTGGCCTTCGTTCGAATAGTAAGTAAGTAATTAGGATCGATCATTGGAATATTATAAATAAGGTGTAGGGGATTCCTAGCCAGTATGATGAATTGCTTCCTCCTTTCCTTTTATTTTCAAGGGAATCTATAACAAGGGGATCTATAGAAAGAAGTATCTGTCCGATCCAATCTGTCTAATCTGTCCAATCCAAATAGTTTGGATCGTAGAAGCGGATAATTTGTCACGATATTTTATATATTGTATCACATTTCTTTTTTTGTTCATTTTTATTACTAGCTCTTCGATAAACTCGGGAGTTCTCTCGAATATCATATGTTTCAAGCAATCCATGATTCAGTCAAAGTATCGATCGTACATGTGGCGTTTTAGCTCCATCCAAACGCAACGCATTCCGTTGAGGTTGAACAAAGTGCTCTTCCATCCGTTCAATCGAGAATCCCGGCTGTATCTATCCCTTTGCTAAAGATCGGGGCGAAGATCTTTATCAACTAGGATTATCTACAATATATTATGTGCGGTAAATCAAATCTATTTTTCATTTTTAACCATAAAAATAGATCTCTACACAATAGATCTGTCCAAAATCATGTTATATCGTTCGTTATGAGCCCGGGTTCATAACGAACTTATACGTGAAAGATTTGATACGTTACACGGATCGATTGACGCCTACCAATCTTGTTCCGATTAACCTGCATCAAACTTTCTTTCAAATTAACTGAAAGACAACAGATTTGTATTTCATTCATCAAACGGAACCGATTGCATGCATATTTGTAATATGCGGGTATAGTTTAGTGGTAAAAGTGTGATTCGTTATACATTATCAACTCGAATAGTTGAAGGATCTTTTACATGGATCTCTGATCCATTCAAAGCTCTATTTCCAGATAGGTTAAGAACCAATAAAATCTCTCCAAGATGGAAAAGTCCATGTATACTTTATGTTCCCATATTAGGGTATAGTGCTTAACTTTTTCTAAAAAATGAAAAAAAAAAAGAATTGGTCCGGTATATACTTCCCTTTCGCCTCCAGAACCAATATTTCTCAATTCCGTACATACGGTGAGTCCAAAGGATCCTTATCCCACATGAACGCAATATGGATGGGACATTTCAAAAATATTTTCCATTGTTGTGTTGTTCAATCTTCTGATTCAACGGAATGTATGGGCATATCCGAGCAATGCAAAAAGGATTTTTTCCCATAGAGAAACATTTTTTTTTATTGGTATATATGAGCAAACCCTCTCTGGGTGGATTCTTTATTTTCTAGTAAATCTGGAAGTTTATGAATGAACGAATAATAAGGATAGGAAATCAATAAGAAGATTATTAATAATTCTGGCCATACTATTGACAACTTCCGGGGAACTTTCATATTATAATAATTGGCGGCCCCTATCGTCTAGTGGACCAGGACATCTCTCTTTCAAGGAGGCAACGGGGATTCGACTTCCCCTAGGGGTACCATTAAATAGGATACCCCATTTGTTCGGTATCTTAACCTAAAGACTTTCAATTACTTTCTTGTTCCTGGGTCGATGCCCGAGTGGTTAATGGGGACGGACTGTAAATCCGTTGGCGACATGCCTACGCTGGTTCAAATCCAGCTCGACCCAACCAATATAATAAATACCAATCTATCGGTATGATATATTAATGCCAATCATGGATGAAAAGATAATTTGTTATTGAACCCTCCCCCCCGATATCTATATCTATTCAATTCATATAGAATTGGGCACATATTCATATTAATTGATACTTTCAAAGATGAAAGCGAAGGATAAGATATTTCATCGACCTAACACTCACGTAATCTATACAATCTATCTAGCACCTACCATAAAAGAAATATTATGATGAACTGTACTGTATTGGGATTGTAGTTCAATTGGTTAGAGTACCGCCCTGTCAAGACGGAAGTTGCGGGTTCGAGCCCCGTCAGTCCCGATCCAATAAGTTAATAAATTAAGCTCTTAATCCCCGTAGAAGAGTGAAAAAAGAAAATAGTATTTACTATAAATACTATATATTTAGTATATATATTCATATAGATATTTAGTATATCTATCCATCCATATTAATATCTATACTAATTGGAAAAAGACCCTTCTTCCGGGAATAACATCTAATCATCATAGTGAATCTGCAATAAAAATGATTCCCTCCCCGAAGAATCAAATTCTCATATGAAAAACACGTAAAATCAATAGATTTTAGGATGACACAGCACAGATAGGGTTAGACAGAGGTAGTCCTCCTAAGAATCCCACGGAGATCCCTATAGAGAATTCCCAATGATTTAAAGTAGATCTTCCTTCTGTTTTTTCCCAGGAATATTGTGACTATTTCATGCTAATACTTCTTTTCATAATGGATAGCCAGTGGATTTACAGACATTCTATTGTATTTCCAAGAATGATCATGTCAGGATCTGGACGGACTGAATAGTCCTTCTTATTCCAGGGTCATGGGTGGACCTCTGGATCAAATTTATATGATTATACTTCTATATAATCAATCACCGGACCAGATAGGTTTCATATTCAATCTAAACCGTGAAGATCCAAGTGAAATACCTCTAATGTCTGACGAACATCTTCTAGGGTAGCAGAAGGTTATTATTCGTATGAATTCTATTCTTTCATTGATCGGAATGTTTTATGATGCACGTAAGTTTTGACTATTAATCGTCTAAAAAGTGATCATATTATGTTATACTATTTCCATCGAAGAAATCATTCAATCAATCCGTTAGTTATATTCCATTACTCGAACCGATTCTATTCATTTTCTATTCATTTTCTATTAATTCAATCATATCTATTTCATGGATCTTGAAAGATTCATCTCTATGAGATAAAATCTCGAGCTATTTTAAACGAAGTAAAAATCAGGGGATCATGGAAGTAAATAACCTTGGATTTATTGCTATTGCACTGTTCCTTGCAATTCCTACTGCTTTTTTACTTATCCTTTACGTCAAAACGGATGCAGTGTAAGCAGTGAAAGCAATTGATTTGTATGAAAATGGAGTGATTACTGAATGATCTGGATCATAAGTATAAAATAATTTATGGAATTGTATTCTATTACATACAGATTGCTTTTTCATTTATTTTGAAAAGAAAAAAGTAGTACGAAGGAAAAGACTATCTAACCTTTTCTTTTGTACTACTTCTTCTTATACACCCATATATGGATAAATATATCTTACTTAATAGTACTTACTCGTCCATATATGGTAAATGTAGGATAAAGGACCTCGTACCATAAAAGAACGGAGCTGATCACCTTCTTCATGCCTCTGGAAAAATAGACCCAATGGAAACAGACGTGATTCTGAACGTACTTGCGGATTGTTTAGGATAAAAGCTGAACATCTTTTTCCGGTTCCGGTACGAACATCATTTTATACATTAAAACCTGTTAGAGAGAATTGGATTTGTTATAGGAAAATGAGAATGATAAGGAATTATGCATATCCCTTACGAGGATAAAGAGGAAAAAATTCCATGGAAAGAGTCTTTCAATTTGGAAAGAAGATTCAATATTACTGGATCCTTATAGAACAGAACAAGAGATATTATCATGCATGATCTGGAAGGAACACAATAATTGATTCTTAAGCATTACCATTATAGTCCACTTCTCCCCCATACTACGAGTGAAAGGGAAAATGTAAAAACTACCATTAAAGCAGCCCAACTTATACCGACTATATCCATACGGATGATGTTCTCTAAAAAATAATGATTTCATTATCGAGATGATAAGGGAACTATTAACGATAGTGCAAAGTTGAAGTTGATATGGTCCACCTTTGCATTCTGAACGTTACTGATGTTCGAGCTGATATGAGAGATAAAGAAATCCATTTGATCATTGGCCAACGAGTTACTATAACTAACTTGAGGGTCGTACATTCACGACGGAATCGGGATCAAATGCACGCAACTCACTATCATCATCGGTAATATGTACTAATATGTCTCCAGAGGTTCTGGAATGGAAATAAATACTTTTCGTTCCATTTACTTAAACAAGGCGACACCCAGATTCGAACTGGGGATGGAGGATTTGCAGTCCTCTGCCTTACCGCTTGGCTATGTCGCCGAGATATGGGAATGCTATGGACAGATCGAATCATTCGTCCGTCCTTTAAGTATAGTATGAGATGTATACTAAAGTCAATCATAAAGGAAATGGATCTAATTTATTTGTTCTCCGTCTTTCAATCTTCCTATTTTCATTAGTCAATTTTCTAAGTGAGATTCACATTTAAGAATGGTTTGATTCATTCGTTCATAGCTCCATTTCACGTGATTGGATGAAAGTATAAAAAAAAGTAACTCTTCTTTCCTTATCTTTTTTTTTTTTTTTCTTATTGGAGAAATATATCTGGATACGGGTAGAATTTCACGGGATATAGTGAACACTGAATATACATACATCCGAATCTTTTTTGTCGGATTGATCTATATAGATCAATCGGGAATAATTGAATAGGCTTTTCTACGGATGGGAAACTTCCAATGCGATTAGATGAAAATGAGGGAGCGTTTACAATCCCCGAATTTGGTAAGATACAATTTGAAGGATTTTGTCGTTTCATCGATCAGGGCTTGATGGAAGAACTTCATAATTTTCCGAAAATTGAGGATACAGAGAAAGAAATAGAATTCAGGCTTTTTGGTAATGAATATGAATTAGCAGAACCTTTCATCAAGGAGAGAGATGCTGTATATCAGTCCCTTACATATTACTCTGAATTATATGTACCAGCAAGATTGATTCGAAGGAATAGTAGGAAGATACAGAAACAAACTGTATTTCTCGGAAATATTCCTTTAATGAATTCCCATGGAACATTTGTAGTAAATGGAATTTACAGAATCGTGGTGAATCAAATATTAATAAGTCCCGGTATTCATTACCGTTTGGAATTAGATCATAATAGAATAAACTATATATATACCGGCACTCTTATTTCAGATTGGGGAAGAAGATTGAAATTAGAGATCGATGTGGGAGAAAGGATATGGGCTCGTGTAAGCAGAAAACGAAAAATATCTATTCCAGTTCTATTATCAGCTATGGGTTTAAATCTCGAAGAGATTCTGGACAATACTTGCTATCCCGAAAGATTTTTATTTTTACTGAGGAAGAAGAAAGGGAGGCGGGAGCGGGAGGAATATCTCTGGTCGAAGGAAAATGCCATTCTGGAGTTTTATAAAAAACTCTACTGTGTAAGTGGCGATTTGGTATTTTCCGAGTCTCTATGTAAAGAATTGCAGGAAAAATTTTTCCGACAAAGATGTGAATTGGGAAAGATTGGTCGACGAAATCCGAACCAAAAACTGAACCTTGATATACCCGAGAACGATATTTTTTTATTACCACAAGATGTATTGGCTGCTGTGGATTACCTTATCGGAGTTAAAATTGGAATGGGTACACTCGATGATATAGATCATCTCAGGAATCGACGTATTCGTTCTGTAGCAGATTTATTACAGAATCAATTCAGATTAGCTCTAGGTCGTTTGGAAGATGCAGTTCGAAGAACTATACACAGAGCAACCAAGCGTAGATCAACTCCTCAGAACTTGGTAACTTCAACTCTATTAAAAAACACTTTTCAAGATTTTTTTGGTTCACATCCCTTATCCCAATTTTTAGATCAAACTAATCCATTGACGGAAATAGCTCATGGGCGAAAATTGAGCCATTTAGGCCCTGGGGGCTTAACAGGGCGAACTGCTAGTTTTCGGACACGGGATATTCATCCCAGTTATTATGGGCGTATTTGTCCAATCGATACGTCCGAAGGAATGAATGCTGGACTTGTTGCATCATTATCTATTCATGCAAAGATTAGTCATTGCGGTTCTTTACAAAGTCCATTCTATAAGATTTCTGAGAGATCGATAGAAGAAAATATGGTTTACCTATTACCGGGAGAAGGTGAGGATGAATACTATCGGATAGCTACGGGAAATTCTTTGGCATTAAATCAAGGGATTCAAGAGGAACAAATTACTCCAGCTCGATACCGACAAGAATTTATAGTTATTGCATGGGAACAAATCCATTTCAGAAGTATTTTTCCTTTCCAATATTTTTCCATTGGAGTTTCCCTTATTCCTTTTCTCGAACATAATGATGCGAATCGCGCTCTAATGGGTTCTAATATGCAGCGTCAAGCAGTTCCACTTTTCCGACCCGAGAAGTGCATTGCCGGAACTGGGTTGGAAGGTCAAGTAGCTCTAGATTCAGGAAGTGTAGCTATAGCTACACAAGAGGGAAGGATCGAGTATATTGATGCTGTAAATATAACTTCATCAGTTAATGGAGACACTGTACGAACAGAATCGGTTATGTATCAACGTTCTAATACCAATACTTGTACGCATCAAAAACCTCAAGTTCGTCAAGGGGAATGTGTAAAGAAGGGACAAATTCTGGCGGACGGTGCGGCTACGGTAGGGGGAGAACTCTCTTTGGGAAAAAACGTCTTAGTAGCTTATATGCCATGGGAAGGATACAATTTTGAAGACGCAATACTCATTAGTGAACGTCTGGTATATGAAGATATTTATACCTCTTTCCATATCGTAAGATACAGGATTGAAATCTGTATGACGAGCCAGGGTCCTGAAAGAATCACTAGAGAAATACCTCATTTAGATCCTCATTCACTTCGTCATTTGGACGAAAATGGTCTTGTAATGCTAGGATCTTGGATAGAAACAGGTGATGTTTTGGTAGGCAAATTAACGCCTCAAACAACAGAAGAATCATTATGTGCCCCGGAAGGAAGATTATTACAAACCATATTTGGTATTGAGGTATCCACTGCGAGAGAAAATTGTCTCAGAGCACCTATAGGTGGAAGAGGTCGAGTTATTGATGTGAGATGGATCAATAGAGTAGATGATTCCGGTGATAATGCGGAAACAGTCCACGTATATATATCACAAAAACGTAAGATACAAGTGGGTGATAAAGTAGCTGGAAGGCACGGTAATAAAGGTATTATTTCAATAGTTTTGCCCAGACAAGATATGCCCTATTTGCAAAATGGAATACCAGTTGATATGGTATTGAATCCATTAGGGGTACCTTCACGAATGAATGTAGGACAGATCTTTGAATGTTTGCTTGGTTTAGCAGGAAACCTGATGAACAAACATTATAGAATAACACCTTTTGACGAAAGATATGAGCGAGAAGCTTCGAGAAAACTAGTGTTTCCTGAGCTTTATAAAGCTAGTGAACAAACAGCTAATCCATGGGTATTCGAACCGGATCATCCTGGAAAACATAGATTAATCGATGGAAGAACAGGAGATGTTTTTGAACAACCTGTTACAATAGGAAAAGCTTATATGTCGAAATTGAGTCATCAAGTTGATGATAAAATACATGCGCGTTCGAGTGGACCTTATGCACGAGTTACACAACAACCTCTTAGAGGAAAATCCAAACGAGGGGGGCAGCGAGTAGGAGAAATGGAAGTTTGGGCTCTAGAAGGTTTTGGTGTTGCTTATATTTTACAAGAGATGCTTACTCTCAAATCTGACCATATTAGAACTCGTAATGAAGTACTTGGTGCCATTATAACTGGAGGGCCAATACCTAAACCTGACACTGCTCCAGAATCTTTCCGATTGCTCATTCGAGAATTACGATCTTTAGCTCTAGAATTGAATCATGCTATTATATCTGAGAAAGACTTTCAGATAGATAGGGAGGAAGTTTGATCAGAATGAATCAAGATCTTTTATGATTGACCAGAATAAACATCAACAACTTCGAATTGGATTAGCTTCTCCCGAACAGATTTGTGCTTGGTCAAAAAAAATTTTACCTAATGGCGAGATAGTTGGACAGGTGACTAAACCCTATACTCTACATTATGAAACTAATAAACCAGAAAGAGATGGATCGTTTTGTGAAAGAATCTTTGGACCTATCAAAAGTAAAGTTTGTTCTTGTGGAAATTCTCCAGGGATCGGAAATGAGAAGATAGACTCAAAATTTTGCACACAATGTGGAGTTGAATTTGTTGATTCTCGAATTCGAAGATATCGAATGGGATACATTAAACTGGCATGTCCGGTGGTTCACGTATGGTATTTGAAACGCCTTCCCAGTTATATTGCGAATCTATTAGCTAAAACTCGGAAAGAATTAGAAGGCCTAGTATACTGCGATGTGTGACTTGATCACAAGTTCCGATCATACAGATCCGTAATAAGGAACTGTCATCCTATTCAATCTTATTGGGATGCCTTGAACTCTGACATGTCCCTCCGGAGGAGTAGCATGAAGCTCAGAATTATAAGCATCTTGAAGAGATGTTGAGAAAGAGGAATTAGTCCAGGGTTTAGATATTTTGTATCAAATTGCTAATTGAACTTCGTGAAAACACTTATTTTATATAATGGAATTCAAAAGTAATTCTCTTTCAGGTTATCCCTGAATAAGAGGTATTCCGGACCAAAGATATGGCTATAGAAGTCTATTCATCGCACATATGCTTCGATCGATAGATAGTGTTGTAACCATCGAAGTGGAGCAAGCAGGAACCTAAAGGATCAAATGGAACGAGATAAAGACAAGTAAATCCCTAATTTAAGGTCTTTTCAAAAAGAAATGTATTGTTTGGAAGGGAGGAGACTGCTCAATAATTCCATATCTATATTGTAGAATCGCAAAGGAATACTCAAATGAACCTGGAACTTGAGCAGAGAGTAGCGTTCTCTCTTCAGAGCGAAAAATAGTTTTTCGCATATTTTTTTTTATAGTTACTTGAGCCGGATGAGAGGAAACTTTCACGTCCGATCCTGAGGGGGGAAATCTTAGAATAACCTATCCGAATCTTTTTCTTGCTAGGCCCATAGCTAACAAACCAACTTTATTGAGATCACGGGGTACATTCAATTATGAGATTCAATCCTGGAGAGATATTATTCCTCATTACCTCTCTGCTCGTACTCATTACCTCTTTGCTCGAGGTTCTGGAACATTTAAAGAGAGAGAAATAGCTACTGGGGGAGATGCTATTAGGGAACAACTAACTGGTCTGAATCTGCAAATGATTATAGATCGTTCACATATGGAATGGAAGAATTTGGTTGAATTGAAATGGAATAGATTGGAAGAGGATCAAGAATATACTGTGGATGGATGGGAGGATGAAACAATTCGAAGAAGAAAGGATTTTCTGGTTGGACGCATGAAATTGGCTAAACATTTTCTCCGAACAAATATAGAACCAAAATGGATGGTTTTATGCCTATTACCAGTTCTTCCTCCCGAACCGAGGCCAATCGTTCAATTAGGTGAAGGTGGACTGATTACTTCATCAGATCTAAATGAACTTTATCGAAGAGTTATCAATCGGAATAATACTCTTACCAATTTATTAGCAAGAAGTGGATCTGAGTCATTTATTATTTGTCAAAAAAAATTGATCCAAGAAGCCGTAGATGCACTTCTCGATAATGGCATCTGTGGACAACCAATGAGAGACAGTCATGATAGGCCTTATAAATCGTTCTCAGATGTGATCGAAGGCAAAGAGGGAAGATTTCGTGAAAATTTACTAGGGAAACGAGTTGATTATTCAGGTCGTTCCGTTATTGTGGTGGGTCCCTTTCTATCATTATATCAATGTGGATTACCCTCAGAAATAGCAATAGAACTTTTTCAAGCATTTGTAATTCGTAGTCTCATTGGACGACATATTGTTCCCAACCTAAGAGCTGCTAAAAGTATGATTCGAGATAAGGGACCCATTGTATGGGAAGTACTTCAAGAGGTTATGCAAGGACATCCCGTATTATTGAATCGAGCACCTACCTTACACAGATTAGGAATACAAGCGTTTCAACCTATTTTAGTAGAAGGACGCGCCATTCGTTTACATCCATCGGTTTGTGGAGGATTTAACGCGGACTTCGACGGAGATCAGATGGCTGTCCATGTACCTTTATCTCTGGAAGCTAGAGCAGAAGCTCGTTTACTCATGTTTTCTGAGAAAAATCTTTTGTCTCCAGCTATCGGAGATCCTATTTCTATACCGACTCAAGATATGCTTCTTGGACTTTATATATCAACGGTCGGAAATAATAAAGGTATTTATGGGAATAGGTACCACCCGTATCACTCGGAAAATAAAAGCTTTTCCTGTAAGAAACCTTCCTTTTATAGTTATGATGATGTGCTCAGAGCTTATCGACAGAAACGAATTGACTTATACAGCCCCTTATGGCTTCGGTGGGAGGAAGTGGATTTACGTATCATTACCTCCGTAAACCAAGAAGCCCCTATCGAGGTTCAATACGAATCTTTGGGTACCTTCCACGAAATCCATGAACATTATCGAATAAGAAAAGGTAGAAGAGGGGAAATCCTTAATATATACATTCGAACAACTGTTGGTCGTACTCGTTTCAATCGAGAAATGGAAGAAGCCATACAAGGTTTTGCCCGTTCTGAACAACCAAAAAAATCACTACCAGCTTTCAGGATCTAATGTTATTGATCTTATGATCTTTTCATTAGTGCAGATATAGAGATCGAGGAAGCCTTCGAATAACCGGCTTGAACCCATTGCTTAATCCTGCTCATGAAAATATGGAGATTTTTCCTTATGAAGGAACGAACCAGATTGCCCTTTGATAATTTGCCCTTTTATAATAAAGTGATGGATAAAACTGCCATTAAAAAGCTTATTAGCAGATTAATAGATCACTTCGGAATGACATATACATCACATATCTTGGACCAACTCAAGACTTCAGGTTTTCAACAAGCTACTGATACAGCTATTTCATTAGGAATTGATGATCTTTTAACAGCACCTTCCAAAGGATGGCTTGTCCAAGATGCGGAGCAACAAGGTTCTATTTCGGAGAAACATAATCATTATGGGAATGTACATGCAGTGGAAAAATTACGTCAATCGATCGAGATATGGTATGCTACAAGTGAATATTTGAGAAAGGAAATGAATCCGAATTTTAGCATGACTGATCCCTTAAATCCAGTACATGTTATGTCCTTCTCAGGAGCTAGGGGAAATACATCTCAGGTTCACCAATTAGTAGGTATGAGAGGATTAATGTCAGATCCTCAAGGACAAATCATTGATCTACCCATTCGAAGGAATTTACGCGAAGGGCTCTCTTTAACGGAATATATTATTTCCTGTTATGGGGCTCGTAAAGGAGTTGTGGATACTGCTGTACGAACAGCAGATGCTGGATACCTCACGCGTAGACTCGTTGAAGTGGTTCAACACATTGTAGTACGTATAAAAGATTGTGGCACTATCAAAGGTATTTTCGTAAGTCCCATTCGAGGTCGAGAGAGGGATAGAAATGAAATTGTTGTACGAACACAAATACTGATTGGCCGTGTACTAGCAGACGATGTATATATAAATAGGAGATGCATTGCCACGCGCAATCAAGATATTGGGGTTGGACTCGCCAATCAATTAATAAATCTTCGAACACAATCAATATATATACGAACTCCCTTTACTTGCAAGAGTATATCTCGGATTTGTCAATTATGTTATGGTCGGAGTACTACTCACAATCACTTGATCGAATTAGGAGAAGCGGTAGGTATTATTGCGGGCCAATCCATTGGGGAACCAGGAACTCAACTAACACTAAGGACTTTTCATACCGGGGGGGTATTTACTGGTGATATTGCAGAACATGTACGAGCCCCTTTCAATGGAAAGATTGAATTCAATGAGAATTTGGTTTATCCTACACGTACATGTAATGGACATCCTGCTTATCTATGTCATAATAACTTATCCATCACTATTGATGGTAAGGATCAAGTACAGAACTTAACCATTCCACCACAAAGTTTGCTTTTGGTTCAGAATGATCAATATGTGGAATCGGAACAAATTATTGCCGAGGTTCGTGCTAGAACATCTTCCTTCAAGGAGAAAGTTCGCAAAAATATATATTCTGACCTAGAAGGAGAAATGCACTGGAGTACCAATGTGTGTCATGCACCTGAATATGTACATGGTAATGTTCATTCTATACTCAGGACGGGTTATTTATGGATATTATCAGGAGGTATATACGGATCCGGTGTAGTACCCTTCCCATTTAATAAGCATCAGGATCAAGTAGATGTTCAACTTTTTGTTGCCAAACATCAATCACTTTCCGATTCTTACGTGGATCAAGTGGAACATAGATCGGGTGACTCAAACTGCTATGGGAAGGAAGAAAAAATCTTCAGTTATTCAGAAACTGATCGGACCATATCCAACGAGCATCAAGACTCTATTTATGTCACCTTTTCCCCTAAGAATTACAATATTAAGGGGAAAAAACAAATGAATCGATTCATCGTCCCGTTGCAGTTTGATAAAGAATGGGGAAAAAGAAGAATACCTTGTCCTGATGCGATTCTTAGAATACCCAAAAGTGGTATTCTACAGAGAAATTCCATTTTTGGATATTCTAACGTAGAATATGGAATACCTGATGGGCCAGATATGACAACACCCTTTTCCCTTTCCCTAGATTTATCGAGGGAAGGGGACAACTTGCAGATTCAAGTTAGCAATTCTATTTCGTACGAAGAAGATGGTGAACGAATCCAAGTAATGAGTGACACAAGTATTCCATTGGTTCAAACTTGTCTAGGATTTGATTGGGAACAAATAGATTCTATAGAATCTGGAGCTTATGCTTCTCTTACTTCAGTAAAAACAAATAAGATCGTGAGTAATATGATCCAAATTAGCTTGATGAAATACCCCCTTTTTTTCATGGGGAGAAGGGACAATCAAGCAAGTTCAAATTTGATGTTCCATAACAAATTGTACCACACTAATCTTTTCTCTTCCAATGGGGAGAGTCAATTAATTAGTAAGCATCAAGGAACTATTTGTTCATTATCTAATGGGGGGGAAGACAGTGGATCTTTTATGGTTCTGTCACCATCCGACTGTTTTCGAATCGTTCTATTCAATGATTTCAAATGTTATGATACGGTAAATAAGTCAAATAGAGAGGATCCTATGAGAAAAAAAATCATTGAATTTTCGGGTCTTTTGGGTCATTTACATAGTATCACCAACCGTTTCCCATCCTCCCATTTTCTAACTTATAAAAAAGTATTGTCAAAGAAACATTCCATTTTCCACAATTCTTTAAATACTTTTCAAGTACCTAAATACTATTTTATGGACGAAAATACGAGAATTTCTCATTTCGATCCGTGCAGGAACATCATCTCCAATCTCTTGGGTCCAAATTGGTGCTATTCTCCATCCGAATTCTGCGAAAGAACATTTCCAGTAGTTAGTCCTGGACAATTTATGCCTGAAAGTGTATGTATATCCGAACATGAACCACTCCCCGAATCTGGTCAAATTATAGCAGTTGATGAGGAATCTTTAGTCATTAGATCAGCTAAACCCTATTTGGCTACTCGAAAAGCGACTGTTCATGGTCATTATGGAGAAATTCTTGACAAAGGAGATACATTGATAACATTGATATATGAAAGGTTCAAATCCAGTGATATAATTCAAGGTCTTCCTAAAGTTGAACAATTGTCAGAAGCCCGTTTGAATAATTCAATATCGATGAATCTGAAAGAAAGTTTTGAAAATTGGACCGGGGATATGACAAGATTTCTTGGAAGTCTTTGGGGGTTATTCATTAGTGCTAGGATTACTATGGAACAAAGTCAGACTCATTTAGTCAATCAGATTCAAAAGGTTTACCGATCCCAAGGGGTACGAATTTGTGATAAGCATATAGAGATTATTGTACGCCAAATGACATCGAAAGTATTAATTTCAGAAGATGGAACAGCTAATGTTTTTTCACCCGGGGAACTCATTGGATTATCACGAGCACAGAGAATGAATCGTGCTCTGGAAGAGGCAATCTACTATCAAACTATGTTATTGGGAATAACAAGGGCATCTCTGAATACTCAAAGTTTTATATCCGAAGCGAGTTTCCAGGAAACTGCTCGGGTCTTAGCTAAAGCTGCTCTACAAGGTCGTATCGATTGGTTGAAAGGCTTGAAGGAAAATGTTATTCTCGGGGGGATTATACCTGCCGGTACTGGACAGCATATTCGCCGTTCAGGGAAACGGAACGGAATGGATCCAAGAATGGGGAATAGGAATCTATTTAGCAACAAAGTGAAAGATATTTTATTTCATCATGACAAAGTATCTTTTTTTTCCATTCAAGAAAATTCTCACAATATATTGAAACAGCCATTAAAATAGCCTTGAGAAATAGTCTTTATAAAGAGATTCATTTTTATGTTCATGAATATTAATTCTATAATATAATAGAAAAATAGAAAATATTCTATGAGTGAGAACGTTTGTACCACGTACTAGACAGATAGGCAATCTTTGAGATGTAATCGATTCCGTTGGAATAATTAGATATTACAGTCCATGTTATTTCGTTATTTTGGGGAGGAAAGCGAACGAGAATGAGAAAAAGATATTGGAACATTGATTTGGAAGAGATGATGGAAGCAAGAGTTCATTTAGGGCATAAAACTAGGAAATGGAATCCTAAGATGGCACCTTACATTTTTACAGAGCGTAGAGATACTCATATTATTAATCTAGCTAAAACTGCTCGTTCTTTATCAGAAGCCTGTGATTTGGCGTTTGATATAGCAGGTAGGGGAAAACAATTCCTGATAATCGGTACGAAATATCAAGCAGCTGATTTAGTAGCATCAGCTGCTACAGAAGCTCGATGTCATTATGTAAATAGAAAATGGCTTGGTGGTATGTTAACTAATTGGTCTACTACAGAGACGAGACCTCAGAAGTTCAAGGATTTAAAAAAAGAACAAGATACGGGACGATTAAATCAACTTCCAAAGAAAGAAGCAGCAATGCTCAAGAGACAATTGGACCAATTACAGAAATATCTAGGTGGAATTAGATACATGACGAGCTTACCCGATATTGCAATAATTACTAATCAACAAGAAGAATCCATTGCTCTTGGGGAATGTAGAACTTTGGGTATTCCGACAATTTGCTTAGTTGATACAGATTGTGATCCAGATCTCGTAGATATCCCAATTCCAGCCAATGATGATGGTATAGCTTCAATCCAATTGATCCTGAACAGATCAACGTCAGCAATTTGCGAAGGAAGGTCATTAAGGTCATTATAGCCATATGAAGGGCTAATAGATAGTTAATTAGTAATAATAATAATAAAATAGAAAAAAAAGGGGGGGACCTGAGGATTTACTGAGTTGGCTGCTATTCCATCTAAGATCTCGTAAGAGCGAATTTCATTTATTGGTTTGGTTGGCTGCTCCAAATCGAAAAATATTATTAATGGAATAACCATTTTATTATCTCGTGGCACCAAAAATTATGATGAGAGTGAAATAATTGAGGAATCCCTCATTCGACAAAAATCATTTCTTTTCTTCTTTAAGTTAATCTTTACAAGGGGGTAATATGGATATGGATATCGTACAATCTCCTATTAGCACACTGAATAATATCTATGAGATATCCGGTGTGGAGGTGGGTCAACATTTTTATTGGCAAATAGGGGGGTTTCAAGTTCATGCACAGGTACTTATAACTTCTTGGGTTGTAATTGCTGTCTTATCAGGTTCAGCTACCATAGCTGTTCGAGATCCACAAACCATTCCTACCGGTGGTCAAAATTTTGTTGAATATATTCTCGAATTTATTCGGGACTTGACCAGAACTCAGATTGGGGAGGAAGAATATGGTCCTTGGGTTTCCTTTATTGGAACTATGTTTCTATTTATCTTTGTTTCTAACTGGTCAGGTGCTCTTCTTCCTTGGGGAATTCTAAAATTACCTCAAGGGGAGTTAGCTGCACCTACAAATGATATTAATACTACGGTTGCTCTAGCTTCGCTTACGTCAATAGCATATTTCTACGCAGGTCTTGCAAAGAAGGGGTTAGGTTATTTTGGTAAATATATTCAACCAACCCCAATACTTTTACCAATTAACATCTTAGAGGATTTTACAAAACCTTTATCACTTAGTTTTCGACTTTTTGGAAATATATTAGCCGACGAATTGGTAGTTGCCGTTCCTGTTTCTCTGGTACCTTTAGTAGTTCCTATACCTGTAATGTTCCTGGGATTATTTACGAGCGGTATTCAAGCTCTGATCTTTGCAACTCTAGCCGCAGCTTATATAGGTGAATCCATGGAGGGTCATCATTAAACCACTAAATAACTGTCCAATCAGACAGAATATTTTCTAAGTATCGTACCAACTTATGATTTTATATGTATGGTAGGAGCAAATCGAAATTCTTAGTAACAAAAGTTTGGTAAGAAGATTTAGGATCAGTTAACTACTAATTCCGTCCATTAGATCTCCAGATAGAGTGGATCAGATTGGTCCATTTGTATAGAGATATGAAAGAAAATAGGATCGAACAGGTTCACTAATCGGAGTTGGTTGAGTAAAAAATGTACCTCGGCGTAGAACGATTCAATTTTTGTTCCTAGTAAGGGGAGGATTTTTTAACATGTTTACTTTGTATATAGTTTGTTTCATATATTAATCCATTTATATCGATTAAAAGCCTTATTGTATGGATTAATATATCATCTATAGATGTGATATATAATTACTTATAGGCTTTTACACAGTCTATTCTCTCTCCGTGATAAGAATTCATATGTTCAATAAAATGGAATCTGTATTTCAAATATTATGAAGAATAAATATTTTCATGAATAAATATCTTCATAGGGAATAATAGATTTCGTTATTCGTTGATATTTTGATACCTAAATCTTTTGGGTTCTTAGTTTTCGGAAGAAATCGTTCCATAATTTCACTATTGGTGAACAATCAATAGATGAAACTGTCGTATTATCAACTATTTCCCAACCTTAGTAAGAGGAGATTACCATGGATCCCTTAATTTCTGCTGCTTCCGTTATTGCTGCTGGATTATCTGTAGGGCTTGCTTCTATTGGACCCGGCGTTGGTCAGGGCACTGCTGCGGGCCAAGCTGTAGAAGGTATTGCGAGACAACCAGAAGCGGAAGGTAAAATACGAGGTACCTTACTGCTAAGTTTAGCTTTTATGGAAGCTTTAACTATTTATGGACTAGTTGTGGCCCTAGCACTTCTATTTGCGAATCCCTTTGTTTGATCCTGAAAACATTGTTCAGTTGATCTTTTAGGGGAAGGGTTGATCCGAATAATTAGCAAATGAATTATTGTCTTTCTTCCTGTACCTATACTTCGGTCACAAAGATTAATGACGCGTGCGGCAGGTAAGGGAGTGGATAGGGCAAGCATTTTTTTTTTTTATCCTTATATGAGACCTGGGACTAAGTATCCCAAATATTCTTATCCAGAACTAGATAGATAGGATCAAATAAGAAAAGAACAAAATTCTGTAGAACATATCCTTATCTATGAGGGGAGAGCGTATGAAAAATGTAATTGATCCTTTCATTTCCTTGAGTTATTGGCCTTCTGCTGGGGGTTTCGGGTCAAATACCAATATTTTAGAAACAAATATAATAAATCCAAGTGTGGTGCTTAGTGTACTAATCTATTTTGGAAAGGGAGTGTGTGCGAGTTGTATATTCGAATAATATGGCTGGGCCCAACCAGCTGCACTTTGGAGTTTGGAGATAGAAAAGTGCATGATCTCAACGAATTACTTCCGAACAGGGAATAGCGAAGAACTATAGCATTTCGTAATTGATTGGGAAATGAACTCTTAGTTTATACCAACCAACCAATGAGAGAGGACCATTAGAATGGTTAAAGCTGAACTGCTTGAAGTCTAAGCACAACTAACTGGGTACTCTTTCCACCGCTGTGTCAAGATGAGATGTATTCAAAGGCATAGTTGGAGATTGATCCGATATATAACATTCATATCAATGGAATAATCCATTTACTGAAAAATAGTCCCAATCTCCCATCCAAATTTAGTTCCAATGCTGAACCGACGACCTACACAGAAGGGAAATTATTCGATAGAACAAAAAGGAGGAGGCACAAATGAATTGGTTGAACGGAACGTATTGATTCAAATTTCATGTTGATTCAAATTTCATGGGGGAAGAAAAGGAGAGAAAAGGGGAAACGACAACAAAAAGAACAACTTTATTGATAATTGCAAATCCCTTTTGCCGGAAGAGCCCTTCGGAGATCTCGGTCTTTTATAGATTGATTCTAATTTTCCGTAAACGGAACGGAAAGGGCAGGCTTGGTGTTGATGAGGGAAGGGAACGTATATGTTCCTGGGGAATAAAAAAAGAACTGAGCAGGAGAGCCGAATGAATCGAAAGATTCGTGTTCGGTTTGGGAAGAGATTATGAATTCATGAAATTTGTGAATAGATAATCTACTTTCATTAAGTAATCTATTAGATAACCGTAAACAGAAAATATTGAGTACTATTCAGAATTCGGAAGAACTATGTAAAGTAGCTATCGATCAGCTCGAGAAAGCTCGGGTTCGCTTAAGGGAAGTGGAAAGGATAGCGGACGAAATCCGGGTAAATGGAGACTCCCAGATAGAACGAGAGAAAGAGGATCTCATCAAAGTTGCTTCTGAGAATTTGGAACAATTAGAGGATCCAAAGAATGAGACGGTTTACGCCGAACAGCAAAGAGCAATTGACCAGATCCGACAACAAGTTTCTCGCCAAGCTTTACGAAGAGCTATAGGAACTTTGAATAGTCGTTTGAATACTGAGTTACATTTACGTACGATCGATCACAATATTGGCCTGCTTAGAGCCATGATGAACACAAATGATTAGTTGTTATAGGTCCTATTTCTCAACAGATAATTAATGAGTGCTAATGGGAAATATTCGACTCGACGAAATTAGTAGTATTATACGGAAACAGATCGAACAATATAATAACGAAGTAAGAGTTGGTAATCTTGGCACCGTACTTCAAGTAGGAGATGGCATTGCTCGTATTCATGGTCTTGATGAAGTAATGGCAGGGGAATTATTGGAATTTGGAGATGGTACAATAGGCCTTGCCCTAAATTTGGGATCGGATAATGTTGGAGCTGTATTAATGGGTGATGGCTTGATGATACAAGAAGGCAGCTCCGTGAGAGCAACGGGAAAAATTGCTCAGGTACCAGTAAGTGATGCGTATTTGGGTCGTGTTGTAAATGCTCTAGCCCAACCCATTGATGGCAAGGGTCAAATTTCAGCTTCCGAATTTCGACTGATTGAATCTCCCGCTCCAGGTATTATATCAAGACGTTCCGTATATGAACCCCTTCAAACGGGACTTATTGCTATTGATTCTATGATTCCTATAGGACGTGGTCAGCGAGAATTAATTATTGGGGACAGACAGACCGGCAAGACAGCAGTAGCTACAGATACTATTCCTAATCAAAAGAGTCAAAATGTAATCTGTGTCTATGTAGCAATTGGTCAAAAAGCTTCTTCCGTGGCTCAGGTAGTTAATACATTTCAAGAACGTGGCGCAATGGAATATACCATTGTGGTAGCGGAAACTGCGGATTCTTCCGCTACATTACAATATCTCGCTCCTTATACAGGGGCAGCTTTGGCTGAATACTTCATGTATAAGAAACAACATACTTCAATAATTTATGATGATCTCTCCAAACAGGCACAAGCTTATCGACAAATGTCTCTTCTATTAAGAAGACCACCTGGCCGAGAAGCTTATCCGGGAGATGTTTTCTATTTGCATTCCCGTCTCTTGGAAAGAGCAGCTAAATTAAGTTCCCAGTTAGGTGAGGGGAGTGTTACGGCTCTACCAATAGTTGAGACTCAAGCTGGAGATGTTTCAGCTTATATTCCCACTAATGCAATTTCAATTACCGATGGACAAATATTTTTATCAGCTGATCTATTCAATGCCGGGATCCGACCCGCTATTAATGTGGGTATTTCCGTATCTAGAGTAGGATCCGCGGCTCAGATAAAAGCTATGAAAAAGGTAGCTGGAAAATTGAAATTAGAGTTAGCTCAATTTGCAGAGTTGGAAGCCTTTGCACAATTTGCTTCCGATCTTGATAAAGCTACTCAAGATCAGTTGGCAAGGGGTCAACGATTACGTGAGTTGCTCAAACAATCTCAGGCGGCTCCTTTGAAAGTAGAAGAACAAATAGCTACTATTTATACCGGAACGAATGGATACCTAGATATATTAGAGATAGCACAGGTGAGAAAATTTCTCGTTCAGTTACGCGAGTATTTGATAAAGAATAAACCTCAGTTTGGAGAAATTATACGTTCTACTGGTACATTTACGGAAGAAGCACAAGCCCTTCTGGAAGAGGCTCTTAAGGAACATACTGAACTTTTTTTACTTCAAGAACAAAAATGAATATTTCATAATTTGGTGGGACATTCGGAACAGGAAAAAGAGCTTAAGAATTTGTTCCAATATATTGCACAACAATTTGGAACAATTGAAGAGTATTACGTCCAATAGGATTTGAACCTATACTGAAGGTTTAGAAGACCTCTGTCCTATCCATTAGACGATGGACGCTCTTTCTTTTTCTCTTCCTTTTTTTTTTTATTTTCACTCTCTTTGGCATATCCCGATCCACCTTTTTATTCACAATGAAATTAGGATAGGAAAAGAATAGAATCTATTTCACATTGAAACGGAAAACAGATTTCGAATAAATTGTGAAATTATGTTATATACTTAATCACTTTATATCTACCTATTATATCTATATAGATAGATATATAATAGGTAGATATCCGTTAGCGGGTAGCGGGAATCGAACCCGCATCGTTAGCTTGGAAGGCTAGGGGTTATAGTCGACATTGATTATTCAATGCCTCTAATTCAGAACCGAACATGATAATTTCATGTCATTCGGCTCCTTCATGGGGGATAGAGGTATGAGGGAAGAAACAGAGTATTTATATAAAATCTTTGTGAAAGGAGATTTTCATTTTTTTATCCTTCTTTTTTTTTTTTTTTTTTCTCTTTTCTAATAAAACCCTAATTTATTATCGTACCCATAGCATCTATGTCAGTTTCTTCTCTTTTCTCCCCTTCTATCTTTTTTTTGTAGTGAAGGGCCCCGAATCGTAGAATACTTACTCACTTTCTAGATGATCCCTATAGAAAGAGAAATTTGAAAAGTTTCAAATAATCACAAATCTTTCTAATTACTTCGTTCCCTATTTCTACTGATTCCGATCCCCAGGAGAACAAATTCCACCGAGCTCGAACAAAATGCCGATAACTCAAGTAAACCAAAGTCATCGTTCTATAGCTATTCGGCCTCAACCTGGGGTCCTTCCATCCATAAGTTGAAGGTTTAGTCACGATGAAAAATATCTTTGGATCCCCATAGATCTGTGATTTCTCTAATTGGAAAGATTTCTCGAACCTTTAAAACATTCTGTGTCGCTATCTTGGAACCAAAAATGTGTTTCTCTTTCATCATTTCAGATCCAGATTACGAGAAGGTATGCTATTCCTGAACCATGGTATTCATAGGGGAGGTTTTTAACCTATCTGGAAATAGAGTTCTAGATGGATCAGAGATCCATGTAAAAGATCCTTCAACTATTCGAGTTGATAATGTAACGAATCACACTTTTACCACTAAACTATACCCGCCACGATCCGATTGTAACATACGGATCGATCTTTTGTCCAACCAATAGGAAGATGAGGAGTTATCAACCTCCATTGAAAGTTTCTATCAATAATTACCTCGTTTTCATCATTACATGAATCTCCATCCCCGGAGATTCAATACTTGGGTAAATAGTATTTCATTCCTGGAGATGGCTCATTGTAATTATAGATTACCTTTGCGAACTGCTGATAAAACAATTACTAATGGACCTGATACAACCATCAGAGTCAGAACAGTGAGCTGTGCAATAACCTCTAGATTCATTTCGTTTTCTTTCACCCCTATGATACCATCGACTTGATGGATGTATGAATAAAATGTTGTCGGGATCAATCACTTTTCACACTTCTATTTTCTCTTCTCCTTCTCCATCTGTGTAGTTTCAATTAGGAAACAATAGCCTTAGCCTTGAACAACTAATATCTTTACAATAGCCTTGAGTAACATTACAATAGCGTTGAGTAACATTTACAAAAATACATCAAATAGATAGAGAGCCTATTAATGAATGTATTTCAATATCTAGGTTTTGAAACTAGATAGAAATAAATGGACTAATCCGTTCCGTGTAACTAATTAATTCAAAAAAATTGGAGAGGGTATGTATGATATTAGAAATCAAATTTTTGATAGCCTTTGTTCTTGCTTTTACAGCAGGTTTTTTAGCGTTCAGATTAGGTAAAGCGCTGTATGATTGATTCTTTATTTTTAACGATTCGGAGGTTCGAATCCTTCCATCCGTCTGAATAATTGCTATATTCATTGCATGTATTGTCTATACAATCCGTAGCATGTACGGATTGTATCGACAATACATGCATGCTATGGTATACATCCTCACTCCACCATTCATTTTGTTACATTCCATTTTGGAGAGATGGCTGAGCGGACCAAAGCGGCGGATTGCTAATCCGTAGTACGGATCATCCGTACCGAGGGTTCGAATCCCTCTCTCTCCGTTCGGTCACTATTGATCCTGAAAACGGATAACTCCGGATCTTTCTACGGAACGAAAAAGCTAGATACTTTTTCGACTATTCTTTACGTCCGGGATTACGTCCTGGATCGTTCGATAGAAATCCAAAGATAAAAAGAGAAATGAAAAATATCACTACTATGTAAACGAACTTCTGGTACGTGTTTATTAGAAAGTATATCCCACCTGATCCATAAATTGGAAGGAAAGGAGATATCGTTCATGGACGAACAGAAGGATGAATAGGGAGATCTAGTTTCCTCTTTTTTTCGCAGGTTCCTGGAATAATGAACAAGTATTTATGCGTTTTCTCTGTATAAATGGGACCAATCCCCACATTGTGTATTGGTACATACAAACGATAAAATATCTTTGCTTCTCCCTGCTATTATGTATTATTTGCTTCTCCCTGCTATTATGTATTATTTGCTTCTCCCTGCTATTATGTATGAACAGAATTGTTTCGAACCTGTTCCATCATTAGCAATGTCCAAGTTAATAGATGTTCACCTTCGAGATGATCCGGAGGTCTAGCTCGATAGCATGATCTATTCCAATCCAATGTGAGAAAGTTACATAGTGTCTACTTTTTCCGATAAAGGGGTGTTTTCATGGGTTTGCCTTGGTATCGCGTTCATACCGTCGTATTGAATGATCCTGGCCGGTTAATTGCTGTACATATAATGCATACAGCTCTAGTTGCTGGTTGGGCCGGTTCAATGGCTTTGTACGAATTAGCAGTTTTTGATCCATCCGATCCTGTTCTTGATCCAATGTGGAGACAAGGTATGTTCGTTATACCTTTTATGACTCGTTTGGGAATAAAGAATTCATGGAGTGGATGGAGCATCACCGGAGAAACTGTAATTAATCCTGGTATTTGGAGTTATGAAGGTGTGGCCGGGGCACATATCATGTTTTCTGGCCTGTGCTTTTTGGCAGCTATCTGGCATTGGGTATATTGGGATCTGGAACTATTCTGTGATGAACGTACGGGAAAACTTTGTTTAGATTTGCCCAAAATATTTGGAATTCATTTATTCCTTTCAGGAGTAGCTTGTTTCGGATTTGGAGCGTTTCATGTAACGGGTTTGTATGGTCCTGGGATATGGGTGTCTGATCCTTATGGACTAACTGGAAAAATACAACCAGTGGATCCAGCATGGGGAGCTGAAGGTTTTGATCCTTTTGTTCCGGGAGGAATAGCTTCTCATCATATTGCAGCAGGTATATTGGGTATATTAGCAGGTCTATTCCATCTCAGTGTTCGTCCTCCCCAACGTTTATATATAGGATTACGCATGGGGAATATTGAAACGGTCCTATCCAGCAGTATTGCTGCTGTCTTTTTTGCAGCTTTCGTTGTTGCCGGAACCATGTGGTATGGATCCGCAACTACTCCGGTCGAATTATTTGGTCCCACTCGTTACCAGTGGGATCAAGGATACTTCCAACAAGAAATAGATCGACGGGTTCGTGCCGGTCTGGCCGAAAATTTGAGCCTATCGGAAGCTTGGTCAAAAATTCCCGAGAAACTCGCTTTTTATGATTACATTGGTAATAATCCAGCTAAGGGGGGGTTATTCAGAGCAGGTGCAATGGACAATGGAGATGGAATAGCTGTTGGTTGGTTAGGACACCCTATCTTCAAAGATAAGGAGGGAAATGAACTTTTTGTACGTCGTATGCCTACCTTTTTCGAAACATTTCCAGTAGTTCTGGTAGACAAAGAAGGAATTGTGAAAGCCGATGTTCCTTTTAGAAGGGCAGAATCAAAGTATAGTGTTGAACAAGTAGGTGTAACTGTTGAGTTCTATGGTGGTGGACTTGACAGGGTTAGTTTTGGTGATCCTGCTATAGTGAAAAAATATGCTAGACGCGCTCAATTAGGTGAAATTTTTGAATTAGATCGTGCTACTCTAAAATCCGATGGTGTTTTTCGTACTAGTCCAAGGGGTTGGTTCACTTTTGGACATGCTACATTTGCTCTCCTTTTCTTTTCTGGACACATTTGGCATGGTGCTAGAACCCTATTCAGAGATGTTTTTGCTGGTATCGACCCGGATTTGGATGCTCGAATAGAATTTGGAGCATTCCAAAAATTGGGAGATCCAACTACTAAGAGACAAGTGGTATGATATTGCTCCTATCTCTTCTCTAATCAATATTAGTACGAAAGCTATCTCCATAATTGTAAATTACGATCGAATCTATGGAAGCATTGGTTTATACATTCCTGTTGGTATCGACCCTAGGGATAATCTTTTTCGCTATTTTCTTCCGAGAACCACCCAAAATTCCGACTAAAGGGGGAAAATAATTTTGCTTCTCCAAATCCTCATTCTTTCTCTCCCATCAAAGAAAGAATGACCTTCCCTATAGGGGAAGGTCATTCTTTCTATTAGTCCTCGTGATCCTCAAAAGGATCCCTAAGTTGTTCAGAGGGTTGCCCAAAGGCGGTGTATAGGGCATAACCAGTAAAGCTCACAAGTAAACAAGATATGGAGATGGCGACTAAGGTTGCAGTTTCCATTATTAGGTGATCCCAATATCATGGTATGTTTACGATATAATAACAAAGTTAACAGATCTCAACCAATGCAATAGTTTCTATGGCTACACAGACCATTGATGATACTTCCAAAATCGTGCCAAGACCAACCCTTGTAGGAAGTTCCTTAAAACCGCTTAATTCGGAATATGGTAAAGTAGCTCCTGGATGGGGAACTACTCCTCTTATGGGTTTTACAATGGCTCTATTTGCAGTATTCCTATCTATTATCTTGGAGATTTATAATTCTTCCGTTTTATTGGATGGGATCCCGGTTAGTTGGGGTTAGAGGAACTCCAAAATCCGTTCGGCGAGCTCTTGAAGAAAAAAAAGAACTGAGGGATCCAAACCCAGACTAAATAGGGGTTTTGAGTTTTTAGCTTATCTTGTTCCAATAGTTTGATCGTGTAATTACTTTTCTATAAGGATTTTTGGAATATGGGTGTGCGACTTGTTGAAATTGATCCAGATTTATAGTACAGAAGACCGATCTGTTATCTTCATCAAGATGATCCTACCTCGTTGGATATTTAATTGATAGAATAGTGAATCTCTAAAGCACGAGGTCTATTATAGATATGTTCCAGGAAGATCTGAACTATGGTTTGTACCTATCATTTCCTCGTCACCAGGCTTCCAATAAAGAATTTGAAAGAGATATATTTCCTATAATAAATTGAAGGATCTATTCCCCTTCATAATTATGCTGATTATGACCAAAGAATGATATAGTTAGTATCTGATTTCTCTTAGTTAGCATATTTCGTTGAGTGAGCGAAGATCAAAAGGTTATTACCCAGAAAACCTTTTGGGGATTTGAGAAAATCATCGGGGTATAATCTAAATCTGAGGTTTGGATTGATTCATCTATTGAGATCTCGACAAGATAATTCCTATCGATCGTCTATATTAGTTCTTTTATAGATAACTTATATTACACGAATAGGGTAAAAGATCGTTCAAAGGGCCTATAGTGATTTATCATAGGGATGAGCCGACTTGAAATTTTGGCACTATTTGAAATTTTGGCACTATAAAGTCTTCTAATAGAAATGCTGGATTGTTTCGAACCATCCTCATTTCCCCAGCCGGTCAGGCAACGAACCATCAAGTATCTCGATATTTTCTTTTCCCCCAATTTAGATATTCGTGTCCAAAAGCATTTGTGTGTTCTTGTTTAAGCCGTATGAAGAGAAATTCTCATGTACGGTTTTCAGAGGGGGAATTTTAGTTTACCTATCTCAATAAAGTATATGATTGGTTCGAAGAGCGTCTCGAGATTCAGGCGATTGCGGATGATATCACCAGTAAATATGTTCCTCCTCATGTCAATATATTTTATTGTCTAGGGGGGATCACACTTACCTGTTTTTTAGTACAAGTAGCTACTGGTTCTGCTATGACTTTTTACTATCGTCCAACCGTTACAGAAGCTTTTGCTTCTGTTCAATACCTAATGACCGAAGTTAACTTTGGTTGGCTAATCCGATCAATCCATCGATGGTCGGCAAGTATGATGGTTCTAATGATGATCCTGCACGTATTCCGTGTTTATCTCACAGGTGGATTCAAACAACCCCGTGAATTAACTTGGGTCACGGGTGTAATTTTGGGTGTGCTGACCGTATCTTTCGGTGTAACTGGTTATTCTTTGCCCTGGGATCAAATTGGTTATTGGGCAGTGAAAATTGTGACCGGTGTGCCCGAGGCTATTCCTGTAATAGGATCTCCTTTGGTAGAGTTATTACGCGGAAGTGTTAGTGTGGGTCAATCTACCTTGACTCGTTTTTATAGTTTACACACTTTCATATTACCCCTTCTTACTGCTGTATTTATGCCAATGCATTTTCTAATGATCCGTAAGCAGGGTATTCCAGGTCCTTTATAGAGAGGAAAAATAGATTCAAAATAACTATTCATAACTTATTGTTCCGAGTAACGATGGTAATATCTCATCGCCAGGAATATTTCTTATTAGAAAATGGAAATATCCATAGAAAATAGAAAATATGGTCCTCGGATTTCTCCTTTCGATTTTGGAGTATTATTAATCCAATACAAACAAATAATTGGAGTAGATTCTCAGACGGAGAAGATGGATTATGGGAGTGTGTGACTTGAACTATTGATTAGGCCATGCAGATACTTTCTCCGATCTACCACATAAAGATTTATGAGAAAATGTGTCTCTGTCCCAATTTCCTTATCAGAAATAGGAAGTTTAGCACCTGGGTGGAAAAGCATCGGTCAGTTTTTTCCGTTCCAAGAGAATTATTTCTATGATCGAATCCGGATCAGGAAGGGCTCCGTGAGATCCGGTCAATGGGGTAATATTTTCATATAATCAATAATTGGATCATATGACTTTACTTATCCTTTTCATAGTGTGAAAATGCATCCATTTTCCTTGCATCCATTTCGACGGGAAAAAACTATCGGAGTGAACGAAGGGATCTAAGGAAGGAGAGAGGCCGGATCAATAACAAGTCAATACCTTGTATGCGAAAAAACTTTTGAGGTCTATTCGCGATAATAAAAACAAATTACAAGGACTAAGATGGTCCAAAAAGCATATCGATCATGATCGAATTTGTGAGCTTACTTGGGTAATGAGCATTTAACTGGAATAAGAAAATTACCAATGATGGATGATAATGAACATTATTAGTTCCTATTCTTCCAATCCGTCTTCCATCACGGGAAAAAAGAAGTGATATATACTTCTTCCAGTTATTGTTCGAGCCGGATGATAAAAATCGGCATGTCCGGTTCTTTCGGGGGATAGATCCATGGAGATCTACTTATCCCAATAACAAAGAAACCTGACCTGAATGATCCTGTATTAAGGGCTAAATTAGCTAAAGGTATGGGACATAATTATTATGGAGAGCCCGCTTGGCCCAATGATCTTTTATATATTTTTCCAGTAGTAATTTTAGGTACTATTGCATGTACAATAGGTTTAGCGGTTCTAGAACCATCAATGATTGGTGAACCAGCAAATCCATTTGCAACTCCTTTGGAGATATTGCCCGAATGGTATTTTTTCCCCGTATTCCAAATACTTCGTACAGTACCTAACAAATTATTAGGTGTCCTTTTAATGGCCTCAGTACCCGCGGGATCATTGACGGTGCCTTTTCTAGAGAATGTGAATCAATTTCAGAATCCATTTCGTCGTCCAGTAGCTACAACAGTATCCTTGATCGGTACTGCAGTAGCCCTTTGGTTAGGTATTGGGGCAGCGTTGCCTATTGATGAATCTTTAACTTTAGGTCTTTTCCAATTTGATCCAACTGTCGAATAGAAAAATATCTTCATTTTTTATTCATATATCTAGGGAGTAGTTGCTTTAAGACAAATTATATCTCCCTAGATATACCCTACCCATATTGTCAGAGATTTCTTTCGAATATTCCATGAAATAGAGATATGTCAAAGATTCAAAATGAAATTATTTTCATGACTCTACAGAAGAACTTGGGGAAAGGAAATGAATGAAGAGATGGAATGGAACCATTTAATGAATCTGAAACTAATTCCTGGGTAGATCAATTGCAAAACGTTTTCGTAGAACTTCCAATACCTGTTCGACAGATTCCTTGCCGAAGTGTTCCATTCTCATTAGATCTTCTCGACTGTAATTTAAGAGGTCCAATAATGTATGTATATTGGCTCTTCTGAGGCAGTTATAGGTTCTGGGGGGTAACTCTAATTGGTCAATGAAAATATGTTGAAATGCTATTTTTTCTTTCGTTTCCCCCGTATCAGTCAATACGTGCAAAAGGGGGAAAGGAGGCATATTAGAAGACCCTTTTCTATTGTTAATCCCATCGATGTTCTGTTCCTCTCCATGCAGGAAGGGAATAAAGAAGTCGATCAAATTTCGAGAAGCTTCGTAAAGTGCCTCTCTAGGAGTTAACCCCCCATTCGTCCATATTTCCAGGAAAAGGACTTCTCGTATTTCATTTCCGCTCCCATAGGAATGAATACTATAATTCGCATCGCGAACAGGCATAAAAACAGCATCTATAGGAAAAATTCCGTCCTGATAATTATTTGGACTATGTATAATATATCCGCGATTTTTTTCAATTCGTAATCTTATATCAAAAGTAATTGATTTAGTAAGTCTAGCTATATGTTGTGTAGTATCAATTATTTTCACAGAAGGTGGTAATATGATATCTTGAGCAGTTACATTTCTAGGTCCAACGATATATATAGAAGCTTCTCGAATTCCGTACGAATCACTTCTAAGTACAATTTCTTTTAAATTCATCAAAATGTCATGTACCGATTCTTCAATACCTATTATCGCGGAATATTCATGTTTTATGTTCTCCAATGTAACACGTGTGATACATGTTCCTTCTACTTCTCCAAGTAAAGCTCTTCGCATTGCGATGCCTATTGTATCGGCTCGACCCTTGCGGAGCGGGGATAGAGCAAAACGGCCATAATGAAGACGCTTACTGTATGCTCTGGATTCGATGCACTTCCATCGTAGTGTCTGAATAGAGACTGAGATTTCATCTCGAATCATACCAAGATTATTTGATCAGATTATTAAATCATTTCTTTCTCTTGAAATTCATTCAATTCTTACACACGTCTCTTTTTGGGAGGTCTACATCCATTATGTGGCATAGGGGTTACGTCACGTACAAAACTTAATAGTATGCCACTTCTACGAATGGTTCGTAATGCTGTATCTCTCCCCCGACCAGGACCACTTATCATAACTTCTACTCGTTCCATACCCCGATCCATTAATGTACGAATAACATTTTCTGCTGCAGTCTGGGCAGCAAATGGTGTACCTCTCCTTGTGCCTTTGAATCCACAGGCACCGGCAGAAGACCAAGAAAAAACTTGTCCCCGTACATCTGTAACAGTAACAATGGTATTGTTAAAACTTGCTTGAACGTAAATAACTCCTTTGAGCACTCGATGTTCATTCCTACGTGAACCAATTTTTCTTGTAGTTTTTGACATATTAATCATTATGAGTTCAGTTCGAAAAATGCATATCGAAATCTATTTTACTACTAGATCCGTTCATTGATATAGAGGAGGATTACCCCTGTTTTTGCTTATGTCTCGGATTGGAACAAATTATCATAACTCGTTTCCGTCTACGAATTGGTCGACATTTTCCACAAATTCTACGAATAGAAGCACGAATTTTCATATTTGTGACCCTCCAATTTGCTCATATTACATTTTGTTCCCTAAGAAATAGAGTCCATTGAATCTATGATTCTCGATCCCCATCAGATGTTAAAAAGGTGATTCAATCGTTTGAAGATTTGTTGCTAAGTCTATATATTATACGTCCTTTGCTTAAATCATAAGCACTTAATTCGACCTTGACCCTATCTCCTGGTAGTATTCGTACGGAATTACGTCGAATCCTACCCGAAATATGAGTCAGAATCTGACATCCATTATCTGTCAGAACTCGAAACATACCGTTGGGGAGTGATTCAGTAACCAAACCTTCCGCATGGATCAGATTCTGTTTGTTCATCGAATCTCCTCCTCTTTTGATAAAAAAAATGGACTAACGTGCTTGGATGAAGATGAGAAGATGAATGGTGTCTCGAACCAAACTTGCTCCGACTTTTCATACCATGGGGATATCTTACAGAATCAATATTTTTGGACAAAATTGAGATAAATTACCAGACATAACATAATATTTCTCCTCCAATTTTTTTCTGTCGAGCTTCTCGATCCGTCAAAATTCCTTGTGAAGTAGAAAGAATTACGATCCCCATTCCACCTAGAACTTTTGGAATTTCTCGATAATTGGAATAAATCCTCGAACCAGGTTTGCTGGTACGCTTTAACGTGGTTATATATGTCCTTTCCTTCCTTCTCCGATATTTTGAAGTCGATATCAAAAAAGATTTTTGGCCTTCCTGATGTTCCCTAACATCTTCTATAAAACCTTCTCGTAAAAGGATCCTTCCGATGTTCTTGGTAATATTAGTAGCTGTTACTCGAACCGTTCCTTTTCCTACCATGTCGGCGTTTCTTATAGAAGTAATTAGATTGGCAATAGTATCGTTACCCATGACGAACGAATTCTTAGGAATTCCTGGTCTCGATATAAAAGGCATGTTCTATTTTCTTCGAGGAATATGCCTGAGATGCAATGAATTGATCAATATACCATTTGATGAACTATCAGTAGAAGATCTGTACAAGATCTATCAGTACTTATAAGACTTCGGGAGCCAATGAAACTATTTTCGTGAAATTCAATTGTCTCAATTCCTGAGCAACCGGACCAAAAACTCGAGTTCCTTTTGGATTTCCTTCCTGATCAATGACAACTGCTGCATTATCATCAGATCGTATCATCATTCCATTGTCACGTTCAAGTTCTTTACAGGTGCGTATAACTACGGCTCTAACTACTTCTGATTTTTCCAGGGGCATGTTAGGTACTGCTTCTTTAATTATAGCAATGATAACATCACCTATATGAGCGCATTTACGATTACTTGCTCCTAGAACTCGAATACACATTATTTTTCGGGCTCCACTGTTATCCGCTATATTCAAATAAGTTTGAGACTGAATCATTTTTCCTCCAAAATATTTGTTACCTCGGCGGATAACATGAAAAAAAAAAAAAGAGAAGAAAAGGAAGAGTTCTTACGAACTAATAATCTTCTTCCACCAGAAATAGCTCTTTCATTCTGTATGCGTTAAATAGTAACAAATTGAGTACGTATAGGCATTTTGTATGCAGCTATTCTAGCAGCTGCTCTAGCGACGGTTTCGGATACTCCGCCCATTTCATAAAGTATTCGACCTGGTCTGATGACAGATACCCAATATTCGGGAGATCCTTTCCCGGAACCCATACGTGTTTCCGCAGGTCTCATTGTAATAGGTTTGTCGGGAAATATACGTATCCATATTTTTCCGCCACGACGGGCATAACGAGTAATCGTTCTTCGTCCGGCTTCTATCTGCCCAGATGTGATCCAAGCCGGTTCAAGTGCTTGAAGAGCGAATCTACCGAAACAAATACGATTGCCGCGATAAGATACTCCTTTCATTCTTCCCCTATGTTGTTTACGAAATTTTGTTCTTTTTGGGTTATAGTCGATGGTTTATAGTATTTTGATCCCATCTCTAATCCAGAACCGGACATGAAAGTTTCTTCTCATCCGGCTCCTTGTGAAGAATCTATGTCAAATTGGACAATATGTAGTTAGTTATTAGTTATATATATAAATGAGTCTATATCTACGCATTATGCATATCATAGATAGAATCTAATTTACGGGACGAAAAACTCTTTCTTTCAATCCAATGAGACTCTTAAGAAATAATTTCACAGGCGAATATTGACTCTTCCGGTATTTGCTCCATGGGGTCGACTTACTCAGAGACTCCAATTAGATTAATTCGTTTTCGGTTTATTTCGCCATCCTATCCAATGAATGATTAAGATTCCTATATGATCTTATGCAGTCATAGGTTCCATCGTTCCATAGCTTCTATCTAAATGCCCAGGTCTTCCCTCCGCAATGGAGCTTTCTTTTCATCTGTTACGGAATCAATTTCCTTAGTTTCCATCGACCCGAAGCTCTTTCTCCTTCATAAACTGAATCCCTTCAATCTTGCTTGAATGAGTCAGGATGATTCTTATGCTTTATCACACTGCTTTTCGGAGAGTAATTAATGAACCATACAATATTGGGAGAAGATTTCATTTCTCCTTTTTTTTTCTTTTTCCGCATTACCAAACACCTTTCTCGCTTCACGAAAGAAAAAAATGAGATTTTTATCTTTCGTGGAAGAAAGTCTTTACGAGGTGTATATACCCATAGTTATTGGATCTTGGCAATATGAAGCAATGAGTTAGTCTCTAGTTTTTTTATACCAGGGACCAATCCGTTCTTATTTCGAGTTCTCCATAACTCCGGAAAAGAATGAAAAGCTCGATTCCAACGAGTCGCACACTAAGCATAGCACGGTTCCAAAATGGTAAATCTAATTTCTATTCGATCTGATAGAATTGATGATCCATGATCGGGCATATTAGGAAAAAGACCAATTATTCCTAATCCTCTAAAATCCAAATTTTGATCCCTAAAACTCCATAGATGGTTTGAACCGGATAATAACAATAATCAATCCTAGCTCGAATTGTCTGTAGGGGAACCCTACCTCCCCTGTCCCATTCGACCCGGGCAATTTCCTTTCCGTCGAGACGTCCTGCGATTTGGATCTGAATACCTTCTACATCTTCCCGTTCAGCCAGTTCAATAGCTTTCTTCATTGTTTTTCTGAATGGAACTCTATTCTCTAGTTGTAGGGCAATATACTCCGCAAGAATATTAGGTTTTCTATAGGGTTTCGCAACTTTTTCTATGGCAATGTGAAGTTTTCGGTCCACAGAATCGAGCATATTTAGTACATCGTTTCTTAATTTTTCAATTCCTTGACCCCTACCTTCTATTAACAACAAGTTGGGAAATCCAATATAGATTTTTACCTGAATCAAATCGATCTTTCTGCTAATCTCTACACGTGCAATTCCTCCATAATTTGAGGAGCTCTTCATATGTGTTCGTACATAGTTTTCAATGCAAGTACGTATTTTCTGATCTTCTCGGAGATCTTTGGAATAATTCCTTTGTTGTGCGAACCAATGGGAACGATCATTTTGGGTTACACCCAGTCTAAAACCAAGTGGATTTATTTTCTGTGCCATACCTATCCTCTTTCTCGGGATTCTATTGACATAATCGGATCATTCGATCTGGAGATTTCTTCCAATACAATAGTTATATGACAAGTGGGTTTCTGTATTGGATAACCACGTCCCTGAGCTCTAGGTTGAACCCTTTTGAAAACAGCACCCTCATTCACTTCAACTCTACCGACGAGTAAATTGGCTTTGTTCAAACCCATATTGTGATTTGCATTCGCCGCCGCAGAATGAATTAATTGTGATATGGGATAACAGGCCCCATAAGGCATCAGTTCCAGTATCATAAGTGCTTGTCCATATGAACGACCACGAATTTGATTAATGACTCTACGTGCTTTATGAGCAGACATACGTATATTTCTTGCCAAAGCTCGTATCTTTGGACCTGAACTATTATTTCCCATTGACTTCACCCTCCCCAATGAATGACAAGTATCTCTCAATTAACGACGAGATTTCTTATCGTTTCTCGCATGTCCCTGAAAAAGTAAAGTAGGTGCAAATTCCCCCAATTTATGGTCTACCATACGATCTGTTACATAAATAGGTAAATGTTCCCTCCCATTATGAACAGCAATTGTATGACCGATCATTGCGGGTACAATGACAGATGCCCGGGACCAGGTCACTATTATCTTCTTTTCTTCCTTTATGTTTAGATTTTTAATTTTCCTCAATAAATGATTAGCCACAAAAGGATTTTTTTTCAGTGAACGTGCCATGATCAATTACCTTTATTCCCTCTTTTTTTTGTTTTTTATTTATGGGTATCCAACCATTCTTACTCACGTCGACGAAGGATTGAAGCATCACTGTATCTATTCCTCTTCCGACTTTTCTTTCCAAGCGCACTATAGCCCCAGGGGGTCACGGGTTTTTTTCTGCCAATTGGGGTTCTTCCTTCCCCACCTCCATGAGGATGGTCTACAGGGTTCATAGCTACTCCTCTTACCTCAGAACGCTTACCCAACCAACGTTTAGCTCCAGCTTTACCGAAACTTCTATTCTTTGCATTGATATTACCCACTTGTCCAATTGTTGCTGAGCAGTTCTCAGATATTAAACGAACTTCTCCAGATGGTAATCTTAATGTGGCCGATCGATCTTCTTTTGCGATCAGTTCTGCTACAGCACCTGCCGCTCTAGCTAATTGTCCACCTTTTCCAAGTGTTATTTCTATGTTATGTATAGCCGTGCCTAAGGGCATATTGGTTGAAGTAGACTCTTATTCCGATGAATTCAAATCCCTTCCCAAACTGTACAAGCCTCTCTCAGGGCATACAGCTTTCTGGATGTATATGAGATGTCACATATATCTATTAAATAGAATCGAGATGAGAAAGGGCATCTATTGTATTCTCTATGTCCCGATTCTCTACATCCTAAGTCTCTCTATTCCATCATCTGGCTTATATTCTTTATGTAGCATTCAGAATGAATGACTTTATCAAATTACGCTAATACTTTCGTATGTTATGGATAACGTAGGAGGCATATTAAACATCTTTTTCTCTTCTCTCTCTTTCAACTTTTTGTCCTCTACCCATCTTTTCCTTTTGGGAATTATTACCACTGTCCAGCTCCGAATCTGCCTCTGACCATCAGATCAAATGTGAGTAACTTGTCTTTTTCGAGGGTGCCTCCCATTTTTTTCATGCTTCGGACAAACAATCTGGTCCTCTCCATATTATCATATCTTCGGAACCAATGATCCGATATGAACAATTTTTGAATCCAATCACCTGCTGTCATTTATCCTCAGTTTCCCTTTGGGGTTCGTCCCGTAAAAGTATCCTAGTTGGATCAGTGATAGATTTATAGGTTTCGCTGTAAACCCAATCGGTTGCTTCCGATCACGTTAATTAATAATTCAAACCGCACTCAGAGGTAGGGCATTTCCTATTGATATAGGAGCTTTTGGACCAGAAAGAATAGTATCTCCAATCATGACCCCTCTAGGATGCAGAATATACATCTTATCACCATTCTTGTAGTGTACCTTGCAAATGTATGCACTTCTATTAGGGTCGTATTCTATGGTTACAATTTCTCCCGATATGTTTTCCTTATCCCGTCGAGAATCAATTTGACGATACAAACGCTTGTGACCTCCGCCCCTGTGTCTTGCGGTAATAATTCCTCTCCCATTACGACCTTTCCCACAATGATGCTGTCCAGAGGTCAATTTCTTCTGCGGGTCAAACTGCACTCTTCCATCGAAATCTGATATGGATCTATTGCGTGTGTCCGGAGTTAAAATTCTATATGAACGGATGGCCATTTAGTTTCAATTTGAAAATCTTATTGTTCTGAAAAGAGTGGAATAGAATCACCGGTTTTAAGTGTAATAATCATACGTTTACAACGTATTGGATGTTTTATCATTGACCCTTTCTTTCCTCCTTTTTCAGGGAGGCGATAACTGTTCATAGCTATTACTTTAACATCGAAGAAATGTTCAATCCAATTTTTAATTTTTGTTTTGTTCGATTGCGAATCGACGTTAAAAGTATATTGATTCCTTTCTAATAGACGAATACTTTTCTCTGTAAGTACTGGATATTTCACCCCATCCATAAATTTTTATCCCTCCTTTCGTTTTTTTCTATCTTTTCTTCTTTTTACCTTTTTTCCCATAATGCCTGTAGCTATTATATCGAATAATATACCAATTTTATTATACAGATATATCATAGGTTAGTTAATGTTTGTTGTTATTTCTCATCCTTCTTCCCATTCCATAAGTAATGGATATGTGCAGTTCCCCTGCATCCAGCAGGAATTGAACCCGCGAGTTCGCCAATTATGAGTTGGGTGCTTTAACCATTCAGCCATGGATGCTGGATAAAGATCATAAACATACTCATACTATAATATGAGTATAGACTCGGGTCTGAAATTGGGTAGTTCGGGACCCAATCACATTCTCTCATATTTGATTCATGTCAAGTATTCTCAACAGACAGTTGAGTAACATTTCATTGAATTCATTTTGTAATAAGCCATGGACGGACTGAACAATAATATGTGAATCAATTAGAATTGATTGTATCGATTGTTCGGTTCTTTGGTCTTCCACCTATGGTGGGTGGGAGAATGATGAACAAGTTGACGGAAAAATAGAATAATTTGATCTATTTCAAGGGAGTATATTCATGTTCCTATTTCCCGAATATGAGACTTTCTGGCTGTATATTTTCATTAATATCTAGCCTCAGTTTTGGACCCATTGGTCAAGAACCGGACTATACGAATCAGGTATCGAACCAATGGAAGATACTTGGATTCGATCTAGGATCATTCATTACATGTTCGCTCCAGTTCTTGTTGTTCCTGATGTTGGAACAGTCTCCCTTTATCTATGGACTATGAGTTCTAGTATATAGGGTATATCCGCATTTATAAAAGCTTCAATTCTCGTGCTTATTTTCATCGTTGGTTCAGTTCATGCGTAGCGAAAAGGAGCATCGGAATGGTCTTTATTTAGTTCCGAGTATTCGAAGGGGGGGAGGGGGGAGGGAAGTCAAAAATGACATAAAGCGAATGATTAATCCTATAAAGTTACCTTTACTCGATCAAACAATTCCAAATCCAGTTAAACTACCCCAAACGATCCGTCGAACGAATTGGGCCAGACTCTCCAGTATATGGCCGCTTCTTTACGGTACTAGTTGTGTTTCGGTTCGGACGGAATGAATAGATTGATTCATCTATCTATTTTTATCAGGGTGTATCCGTATTTACATATAGATATGTATCTGTCAATATTAATGTACCCATATCCATCTAGATAGAAGATATAGATGGATATGGATACATGGCATGGATATTGAAATCTTGCCAGGAACCAGATTTGAACTGGTGGCACGAGGATTTTCAGTCCTCTGCTCTACCAACTGAGCTATCCCGGCTCTTTCCTGTGTATCATCCTGGCACAGGGTTTGAAATTGTGTCAACTAAAGATAAGGAAGAAAATTCTTTTTCCCAGTTTTGATAATGATCTTTATTCTTTTCGATCTGGAAGTAACTAATATGAGAAAAAATGGACTGCGATCGAATAATTTCCAAATGATCTCATCTATGTGGATCATATATGACAAAATGAATTGATCAACTGATCAACTCAACTTGTCATAAGATGGAAAGATTAATGTTATCATTTCTTCTCTTCATGAATAAATAAAATATTGAGGTGAAATATTGAGGTGAAAGAATAAAGAAGTGAGAATGGATTCAAACTAACGGAATTGGATAAAATGGATCAGTCGTTCGGGAGTGAACCTGGGTGGGGATAGAGGGACTTGAACCCTCACGGTCTATAAAGCCAACGGATTTTCCTCCTACTGCAATTTGCATTGTTGTTGACATTGACACGTAGAATTGGACTCTATCTTTATCCTCGTCCAATCATTTCATTTATTCCAAAAACTGATTTAACTCCCTATCTAGAGTAGAAGAGTACTGGACCCCAAATGAGATTCATTCGTTAGAATAGCTTCCATTGAGTCTCTGCACCTATCCCCTTCCTATCCTAGGAAAGAAACCATTGTCTCTATGAACCGGATTTGGCTCAGGATTACCCATTCAAAATATCCCAGGGTTCCCTGGATTTGGAAGCTATCACTTGGTAGGTTTCCATACCAAGGCTCAATTCGATCAAGTCCGTAGCGTCTACCAATTCCGCCATATCCCCTTCTCGGAGAACGAGATCATACCTTAATCTAATTCTATTATGTAATCTCCATCAGCGTTATTCATTGGATATTTGCTCAATATTGGGTGGGAAAAATATCCTCTCCTACTCACTCCCCCTCTCTCGCCATCTCTATCTTTACTCCAATCGAATATGACTGGGAATCATTATATTATTTCTGCATTTTCAATGCAATGTTATGATCCTCCTCTAGTCCATTTGGAATAGTGAGTAAAACGATCGATATCAATTGACCCTTCCTTACTTCCTTTTTCTTTCCTTTGAATCTACATTCAGGTGATGTTCCGTTGTAATTGTAATCTAGATTGCATCATTAAATCTGATTCGCGCTATAATTGTTAGGATTCCAAAAGAATCTACGGATCTCACGCCAATGAAATGAGGAGTTATATTCCATTGAGCCTGCTTAGCTCAGAGGTTAGAGCATCGCACTTGTAATGCGATGGTCATCGGTTCGATCCCGATAGCTGGCTCTTTTCTGTTCCTCTCATTTCCATAATCCACAAAGTTTAGGATCAAGATGGAATGGAAGAATACTCTTCCGATCGTTCGTCGGTTCCGTCATGCCATGATCACTTACTCCCAACTAGGAACGGGATGAATTATTGGAGCTATTAGGATCTATAACAAATTAGAGAAAGATCTTCGTTCTCCATATCAAAGAATTCCAGTACTCGTACGGGTTATACTATTCTTTCTTCTTTCCAGCACTATTTGTTAATTGAATAAGGAGTTTCTATGTCCCGTTATCGGGGACCTCGTTTAAAAATAATACGTCGTCTGAAAACTTTACCAGGGCTCACTAGTAAAAGACCCAAATACAGAAATGACTCTATAAACCGGTCTTCTTCCAGGAAAATATCTCAATATCGTATCCGGCTAGAAGAGAAACAGAAATTGCGTTTTCATTACGGACTAACAGAGCGACAATTACTGAAATATGTTCGTATAGCTAGAAGAGCCAAGGGATCAACGGGTCAGGTCCTATTGCAATTACTTGAAATGCGTTCGGATAATATTATTTTTCGATTAGGTATGGCTCCGACCATTCCCGGAGCTAGACAATTAGTTAATCATGGACATATCCGGGTCAATGACCATATGGTAGATATACCAAGTTACCCTTGCAAACCCCAAGATGTGATTACTATAAGAGATCAACAAAGATTGAGAGCTATCATTAGAAAGAATATAGATCTGTTCCAGAGGGATAAATTGCCAAATCATTTGACTTTTAATTCGTTACAATATAAAGGATTCATCAATCAAATAATAGATAGTAAATGGATCAGTTTAAAGATTAATGAATTGCTGGTCGTAGAGTATTATTCCCGTCAAGCTTGAATCGAGAATGAAATGAAAAGGAGGGGTTGGGTTGCTGGACATCTGGAAATTATGTTCTTCTTTTCCCTTCTTTCCCCCCCCTCCCCGAAGGGGACATTTTATGATCCTTCCGTACGTTACCGTTACATTAGAATCTTGTTATCCACGATACTTTTATTGCTTCTTAAAATGATCTTTATCTTACCTTTCCCATACCACGAACCAATGTTTGTTCTATTTTTTATATCACAAATAGAAGGAGATTGATCCCGGAATTAGGAGATCGTCTTATTGGGATTAAATAGATTGGAAAAACAATAGATGAGAATAAAATAATAGGGCGAAAATACGGAAAGAGAGGGATTCGAACCCTCGATAAGCAGAAGCCTACATAGCAGTTCCAATGCTACGCCTTGAACCGCTCGGCCATCTTTCCTACCTATGAGATTCCTTAGTTCTAATTAAGAAAATTAGTGAATAGCGAGTTCCTTACGAATTCTTTTTGTTCAGGTACGATCAGTTCGATCTTGCGGAAATAAATAGATAATAAATAAAGTAATGATTCAATCCCCCCCTGGAAAGACGAAAATACATTTTCTCAAACTTTTTCCTATTTAAGGAAATCTTAAATCATCCTTGTGGATCTAACGACCTTATTCGGATCGCCCAATCAATAATTTGAGACAGATTAACTGATCCATTCCATATTATGATCATATATGGATCTGTAGTGATCGTCTTATCAATTGTATAAGAATTAATTCTTTGGCAATGATCCTGTGTCATGATGTCCATATTTTATTGATATTGCTTTATCTATATGGATATGCGCACACAATTGCTGGGTGGGCATTTCATTCTCATTATGCAATGCTCGATCGTTTAACTCTTTCTTTGTTTGGATCATGATCAAACTGGACTTCTCGAGTTCACCGAATCTAGTATTCTTTCAATACGAATCTTTTTTCCCATTATTATTCATCAATATTACTAATGAACAATTATTCCAAATATTCCCTATCTATTCCCATTTGAAAGAATAAATCCCATTTGAAAGAATAAATTGGAATAAATAGAATGATAACATATTTATGATTGTAAGGAAATCCATTTTATGGTATTGTGCACCAGAAAAAATTTCGTTCATGGAATCATTTGCGTAAGGGAATGAAGGAAATTATAAAATATGTAATTGACTATGCCTAGATCTCAGAGAAATGACAATTTTATTGATAAGACCTTCACAATTGTAGCGGATATCTTATTGCGAATAATCCCGATGGCTCCGGGGGAGAAAGAAGCATTTACCTATTACAGAGATGGTGTGATTTGATATTTTTTCCGTTCTTCCCCTTTTGGGAAAGAAAAGGTATTTGGGAATCAAAATTGGGTCAAAGAAAACTTACGCTCAGTGAAGGTGAGTTCTGGAGATAGAACAATTCCTTCTGTCGTGTATCCCCGATCAATGCAGCCTTAGATGCTTTTATCTCCTGAGGATTTTAGTACCGAGCGAAAGGTTACACCTATGCAATAGGCCTTGCTTGTATAGTGGAACCTATCTGATAGGTGCGCATGGGGGGAGAAAGCACTACGTATGGAAATCGACAACACAAAAGCTTCGTTATAGCTCATATGCATTACCCTTTTCCGAGGGGTAGTGAGAATGGTTGGGACAACAAACATCCATCTCGTTTGTACTTCGGATACCCCTATAATTGAACCATCGGAGATTGTTGAAGTGACTAATCCCCGGAGAATACAGGGCGTTAAGAACAAAGAAACTGTTAGAGGTTCCATTCCTAGTATTAAGATCCTTGGGGTTTGGAAAAGAATCTTTGCAAGAAGGATGGCTAGAGATTCATTGGAAATACACTAGCCCCTGTTAATTCATAATATTGGGTCAGAATCTTTTTCTTTTGTTTTTCAATTTCACGGATTACTCCCCGTATTACGTACTGTAAAGAAAGGAGGAGCCGTATGAGGTGGGAATCTCATGTACGGTTTTGAAGCGGAGATCATTTCAATGGAATGAACGACCGTAACGGATGTCAGCTCAATCGGAAGGGGAATATGCGGAAGCTTTACAAAATTATTATGAAGCTATGCGACTGGAAACTGACCCTTATGATCGAAGTTATATACTATATAATATAGGTCTTGTCCATACAAGTAATGGGGAACATACGAAGGCTTTGGAATATTATTTCGAGGCATTAGAACGGAACCCATCCTTACCACAAGCTCTTAATAATACGGCCTTGATCTGTCATTACGTGCGGCTATCTGTACCATAGAATAACTTAGTTAATAACTACTACGGATAAGGACAAAATAAAAGGCTTTCTACATATGCACCGTCCTAAGTAACGGTTTTTATCAGCTGTAGCAAAAAGAGCATCTCTCATAGGAGCCCGAATATGAATAGATAGATAAAGCCTACGTATTCCATGGATAAAAAATTGAATTGATGATGGAAGCACCATAAAGATCAATTATCGAAAGAAGGTTCGGGCTGATACGATCAAATCTGCTCATTGACAAGAATCAGGAATCAACTTATGTAATAGAGTCGATTTACTAAGCTATTGAGCAGCGGTGTAGCATCAGATCCTAAAGATGTGAAGTACTCCGGACGGAAAGTACTCTTCAAAAATTCTATACGGAACTGAGATAGTTACCTTGCAAAAAGACTTTTATTTGGATGATCAATCTGAAGTATATCTCTTCCTATACTTCATCTTTTTGAGGGTAGGAGAAAAGATAGAACCTGATCATTTAATTGATTGGAAGTGAAATCAGAAACTAATGTCATTGACTTTTTCTGGTCCTTTGGTTAATATGAACTCCCAATGAATCATCTACAAAGAGTATTTTGAAATTTGGGTAGAGGACTAAAAAATAGTTGATTGAGCCGTATGAGGTAGGAAACTCTCAAGTACGGTTCTAAGGGAAGAAAACTTTTCCAAGTTGACCTATCCCGACCGAGGAGAACAGGCCATTCAACAAGGAGATCCTGAAACTGCGGAGGCTTGGTTCGATCAAGCTGCTGAGTATTGGGAACAAGCTATAGCACTTGCTCCGGGCAATTACATCGAAGCACAAAATTGGTTAAAGATTACAGGACGCTTTGGAGAATGATAATTTCTATAAGGAAATCGTTTATGGGGAAATCGTTTTCATTATTGAATATCTTATTTTCTCGGAATCAATGGAATTCTTCCAGAATATTCCCCAAAATTAGATTCTATTCCGTCAGCATCTCATAGCAATATATTGACAATGAAATATAAAATATTGACAATATAAAAAAGGAATAAATACCTTTTTTGGTTCTGGATTGTTAATGGATCTTCTTAATAGGGGTAAAATCCATTCGGAGATGTCTTTCATTAATGATCCATCCATTAATAAATATTTATAACGGATGGATGGTCTTTTATATGGGACATACGGAGGAGTATCAATAGATGGATAAATATATATATATATATATMYSCGTATATATATATTTATCCATCTAGAATGTAATAATCACCGAGAAATACTTTTGAAATAACACTGAAAAAAGCTGTTTCCGGGTCGTAATAGCCCACGGTCCATTAGGCACCTTGGAAATATGTCATAATAAATGTGAACACCTGCCTCATATCGACTCCCGTATCATAATCGCTCCAGTCATAAACTAGAAAATAAGGGGAGAACCGAGTTGAGATATCTCTCTCGGAAGTTAACTAATTCCTATTGGCAGGTTTCTTCTTATTAATGTCCCGTCCGGAAAGGAGGAGAACTCAATGATCATTCGTTCACCGGAACCAGAAGTAAAGATCTTAGTGGAGAGGGATCCTGTAAAAACCTCTTTTGAAAAATGGGCCAAACCTGGGCATTTCTCAAAGACGCTAAGTAAGGGCCCTGATACTACCACTTGGATTTGGAACTTACATGCTGATGCTCACGATTTTGATAGTCATACCAATGATTTGGAAGAGATTTCTCGCAAAGTATTTAGCGCTCATTTTGGTCAACTAGCCATCATCTTTATTTGGCTAAGTGGGATGTACTATCATGGCGCTCGTTTCTCCAATTATGAAGCATGGCTGGCTGATCCCACTCACATCAAACCCAGTGCTCAAGTAGTTTGGCCAATAGTAGGTCAAGAAATATTGAATGGGGATGTAGGTGGAGGTTTTCGAGGGATACAAATAACCTCTGGGTTCTTCCAGCTTTGGCGAGCATCTGGAATAACCAATGAATTACAACTTTACTGCACTGCAATTGGTGCATTGATCTGTGCAGCGTTAATGCTTTTTGCTGGTTGGTTCCATTATCATAAAGCTGCCCCAAAATTGGTTTGGTTCCAAGATGTAGAATCTATGTTGAACCATCATTTAGCAGGGTTACTAGGACTTGGGTCTCTATCTTGGGCAGGACACCAAGTACACGTCTCTCTACCCATTAACCAACTTCTAGACGCTGGAGTGGATCCTAAAGAGATACCACTTCCTCATGAATTTATTTTGAATCGCGATCTTATGGCTCAACTTTATCCCAGTTTTACCAAGGGATTGACCCCATTTTTCACCCTGAATTGGTCAGAATATTCAGACTTTTTGACTTTTCGTGGAGGATTAAATCCAGTAACGGGGGGTCTGTGGCTGACCGATACTGCGCATCATCATTTGGCTATTGCAGTTCTTTTCCTGATAGCCGGTCATATGTATAGGACTAATTGGATCATTGGCCATAGCATCAAGGACATTTTAGAAGCTCATAAAGGTCCATTTACGGGGGAGGGCCATAAAGGTCTTTACGAGATCTTAACTACCTCATGGCATGCTCAATTAGCTATTAACCTAGCTCTTTTAGGATCTTTAACTATTGTTGTAGCTCACCACATGTATGCGATGCCCCCCTATCCATACCTAGCTATTGACTATGGTACCCAGCTCTCTCTGTTCACACATCATATGTGGATTGGTGGGTTTATCATAGTTGGCGCTGCTGCACATGCAGCGATTTTTATGGTAAGAGACTATGACCCAACTACTCAATACAACAATTTATTAGATCGAGTTCTTAGACATCGTGATGCAATTATATCACACCTCAACTGGGTATGTATATTCTTAGGCTTCCATAGTTTTGGTCTGTATATTCATAATGATACTATGAGCGCTCTAGGACGTCCTCAAGATATGTTCTCAGATACTGCTATACAATTACAGCCTATCTTTGCTCAATGGATACAAAACACTCATGCTTCAGCACCCGGTTCAACAGCTCCTGGTGCAACAGCGAGTACCAGCTTAACCTGGGGAGGTGGTGATTTGGTGACAGTAGGTTCCAAGGTGGCTTTGTTACCAATTCCATTGGGAACCGCAGATTTTTTGGTACATCACATTCATGCATTTACTATCCATGTGACTGTTTTAATCCTACTTAAAGGTGTTCTATTTGCCCGTAGCTCCCGTTTAATACCCGATAAAGCGAATCTTGGTTTTCGCTTTCCTTGCGATGGACCTGGGAGAGGAGGAACATGTCAAGTATCTGCCTGGGATCATGTTTTCCTTGGTTTATTCTGGATGTACAATGCAATTTCGGTAGTAATATTCCATTTCAGCTGGAAAATGCAGTCCGATGTTTGGGGTAGTATAAGTGATCAGGGAGTGGTAACTCATATCACGGGAGGAAACTTTGCACAGAGTTCCATTACGATTAACGGGTGGCTCCGTGACTTTCTATGGGCACAAGCCTCTCAAGTGATCCAATCTTATGGTTCTTCATTATCTGCATATGGTCTTTTATTTTTAGGTGCTCATTTTGTTTGGGCCTTTAGTTTAATGTTCTTATTCAGCGGCCGTGGGTACTGGCAAGAACTCATTGAATCTATCGTTTGGGCCCATAACAAATTGAAGGTTGCTCCTGCTATCCAGCCCAGAGCCTTGAGCATTGTACAGGGACGTGCTGTAGGAGTAGCTCATTACCTTCTGGGTGGAATCGTCACAACATGGGCGTTCTTCCTGGCAAGAATTATTGCAGTAGGATAATGGTTAGGAGGATTTGAAAAGCATTATGGCATCAAGATTTCCAAAGTTCAGCCAAGGCTTGGCCCAGGACCCAACTACTCGTCGTATTTGGTTCGGTATTGCAACCGCACATGACTTCGAGAGTCATGATGATATTACCGAAGAACGCCTTTATCATAAAATTTTTGCTTCCCACTTTGGTCAGTTGGCAATAATATTTCTGTGGACCTCTGGTAATTTGTTCCATGTAGCTTGGCAAGGCAATTTTGAAGCATGGGTACGCGATCCCTTACATGTAAGACCCATTGCTCATGCAATTTGGGATCCTCATTTTGGTCAACCAGCTATAGAAGCCTTTACCCGAGGAGGTGCTCCCGGTCCGGTCAATATTGCTTATTCTGGTGTTTATCAGTGGTGGTATACAATCGGCTTACGCACTAACGAAGATCTTTATGCCGGAGCTCTTTTCTTGCTATTTGTTTCTGCCATCTTTTTAATAGCGGGTAGGTTACATTTACAACCTAAATGGAGACCAAGTGTTTCATGGTTCAAAAATGCCGAATCCCGTCTAAATCATCATTTGTCAGGACTCTTCGGAGTAAGTTCTCTAGCTTGGACAGGGCATTTAGTTCATGTCGCTATTCCTGAATCAAGGGGAGAGCACGTCAGATGGGATAATTTTTTGGATGTATTACCGCATCCCCAAGGTTTAGAACCGCTTTTCACGGGTCAGTGGAATCTTTATGCTCAAAATCCTGATTCTAGTAGTCACTTATTTGGTACCTCCAAAGGGGCGGGAACTGCTATTCTAACTCTTCTTGGAGGATTCCATCCACAAACTCAAAGTTTATGGCTGACTGATATGGCTCATCATCATTTGGCTATTGCAATTATTTTCCTGATAGCCGGTCATATGTATAGAACCAACTTTGGGATTGGTCACAGTATGGAAGATATTTTGGAGGCACATGTTCCTCCAGGAGGCCGCTTAGGACGCGGACATAAGGGTCTTTATAACACAATCAATAATTCTCTTCATTTTCAATTGGGTCTTGCTTTAGCTTCTTTGGGGGTTATAACTTCCTTGGTAGCTCAACACATGTATTCTTTACCCGCTTATGCATTCATAGCACAAGACTTCACAACCCAAGCTGCATTATATACTCATCATCAATACATTGCCGGGTTCATTATGACAGGAGCCTTTGCTCATGGAGCTATATTCCTCATTAGGGATTATAATCCGGAACAAAATAAGGATAATGTATTGGCGAGAATGTTGGAGCAGAAGGAAGCTATAATATCTCATCTTAGTTGGGTTAGTTTATTACTAGGTTTCCATACCTTGGGACTTTATGTTCATAATGATGTTATGCTTGCTTTCGGTACTCCAGAAAAACAAATCTTGATCGAGCCCATATTTGCTCAGTGGATACAATCTGCTCATGGTAAGACCTTATATGGTTTTGATGTACTTCTGTCTTCGACAAGTGGTCCAGCATTCGAGGCAGGTAAGAGCATATGGTTACCTGGTTGGTTGAATGCTGTTAATGATAATAATAATTCATTGTTCTTAACAATTGGTCCTGGAGATTTTTTGGTTCATCATGCTATTGCTCTAGGTTTGCATACAACTACATTGATCCTAGTTAAAGGTGCTTTGGATGCGCGTGGTTCCAAGCTAATGCCAGATAAGAAAGATTTTGGTTATAGTTTTCCTTGCGATGGTCCGGGACGGGGTGGTACTTGTGATATCTCGGCCTGGGATGCTTTTTATTTGGCAGTTTTCTGGATGTTGAATACTATTGGATGGGTTACTTTCTATTGGCATTGGAAGCATATAACGTTATGGCAGGGTAATGTAGCGCAATTTAATGAGTCTTCCACTTATTTAATGGGATGGTTAAGAGATTATCTATGGTTAAATTCTTCACAACTTATTAATGGATACAATCCTTTCGGTATGAACAGTTTATCTGTTTGGGCGTGGATGTTCTTATTCGGGCATCTTGTTTGGGCTACTGGATTTATGTTCCTGATTTCCTGGCGTGGATATTGGCAGGAATTGATCGAAACTCTTGCATGGGCCCATGAACGCACACCTTTTGCTAATTTAGTGCGATGGAGAGACAAGCCAGTAGCTCTTTCCATTGTTCAAGCACGATTAGTTGGATTAGCTCACTTTTCCGTAGGTTATATATTCACTTATGCAGCTTTTTTAATTGCCTCTACATCAGGTAAATTTGGTTAATTCTTCTTCATCTTCATAAGTGAATGGAATATTATTGTATAAATGACAATACCCCACAGAGAAAAAATAATAAACGTAATATTTCTCCATCTCAAATCTGATCTATATTTTGATTCCTGGTAGGTAATAGTACCGACTGAACTATTATGGCGAGAAAGAGTCTCATTCAGAGAGAAAAAAAAAGACAAGCACTGGAACGAAAATATCATTTGATTCGTAAATCTTTGGAGGAAGAAAGCAAAGTTTCATCATTGGATGACAAATGGGAAATTCATAGAAAATTGCAATCTTCACCACGTAATAGTGCACCTACACGTCTCCATCGACGTTGTTCTTCGACTGGAAGACCTAGAGCCAACTATCGAGACTTTGGATTGTCTGGACACGTACTCCGTGAGATGGCCCACGCATGTTTATTGCCCGGGATAAAAAAATCGAGTTGGTAGGAAAAAGAAAAAAAAAATTATTGAAGTTTATTGTTATAATGGAAAAGTACCCCTATCCCTCTATATAGGGATAGGGATAGTCAGTCTATCCCATTATTGTTGGATGTACCCATTCATTCTGATTATGATATCAATCAATGGTGCGGAGTAGAGTAGTCTGGTAGCTCGCAAGGCTCATAACCTTGAGGTCACGGGTTCAAATCCTGTCTCCGCCAGACCAGAACATAAGAAGTATTTTGGTCCGGAAAGAATTACTCCCTCACTTGATAAAGTGATTACTCTCTCATTATCACTTTTTAAATTGAATGAAAAGTGAGAAAAAGATACGATCAATACATGAACTATTCATTTTCATATTCCATGTGAAGGATATGGCGGGTAGCGGGGATCGAACCCGCATCTTCTCCTTGGCAAAGAGAAATTTTACCATTCAACCATACCCGCATTTTATTCGTTATGAATATATATATATATATATATATATATTCATAAAATTGTTCCATAATATGGAAAATACATATATGTTCAATCCCATTCGTAAGTAGATACCATTTCTTAATGGTCCAATTATTCATTCAATTACGAAAAACCCCTCCTTTGTGAGCACCTTCATTTGGTTCCTTGGGCCTTAAGGGAAAAGGTCCTTAAGAAGAACTAGAAAGCTCTCCAGGAGGGGGGTTTGAACCTAAAACATCTAGAACAGATCTGAGATATGAAAGAATTAAGTATACCTACAAAAAGGACTGATCCGATCCATAATGATACACCCGAAAATACAACATTTTTGCTACTTGACCAACCATCAGGAGAGGCAAGTGCAACAGGTACACCAATCACTAGTAAAAATGAAATAGCAATTAATGCAAACACAGCCGATTGGAAAGCAATAGTCATGGTTGTGATCTTACAAGTTCCCAACAGATTAAATAGACTATACCATCCGATCCCCAATTTTCAATTCTGATAAAATGCACTACGAAAAGGATTTGACCAGAAATTGATCGAGCTTTTCAATTTTTTTTTTTTTTTTCAAAATTATATTTGAGTGTGAGAGGAGAGGGAAATTCGTTTCTTTTTTCCATTCCAGATGATCATGAGAAATAATCATATGTCACAACAGGTATGTTTGGTCTCGGCTCTTATGCTTATAGTTAGGTATTATCTGAAGGGGTAGAATAGAAGTTGTCTCCAGGAGAGATGGCCGAGTGGTTGATGGCTCCGGTCTTGAAAACCGGTATAGTAAAAAAACTATCGAGGGTTCGAATCCCTCTCTCTCCTGTTTTTTTTTTTTCAACAATCACATTTATTAGTCCGGTCCAATAAAAAGAAAAGAGAATAGCTCGGCTGGATATAGCCGAGCTACAAGGATCCAGTTGGAAAGAGAGTATTTTCAAATACTCCTATCTCGCCGATATGGGAGATGGATGTAATTCAATTGAATCGATTTCTCTTCCATCTGGTTCGATCTCTTGTTTTAGTTAAGAGGAGTCATGGAAAGGACAGGTTCGAAATCACGATCAATTCCTTTCTCAAATCCTGCTGCAGCTGCACGAGCCCTTCCCGCATGCCACAAATGACCTACGAATAAGAAAAATCCTAAAACAAAATGGGAGGTAGATAACCAACTTCGGGGAGAGACAAAATTCACCGCATTGATTTCGGTAGCTACACCACCCACAGAATTTGAAGAACCTAAAGGAGCATGAGTCATATATTCTGCCGAACGTCGTTCCTGCCAAGGCTGTATGTCCTTTCTCAACTTGCTCAGGTCCAAACCATTAGGGCCCCTTAGGGGTTCCAACCAGGGAGCACGTAGATCCCAAAAACGCATCGTTTCCCCTCCAAAGATAATTTCTCCAGTCGGAGAACGCATAAGGTATTTACCTAAACCAGTAGGTCCTTGGGCAGACCCCACACTAGCTCCAAGACGTTGGTCTCTAACTAGAAAAGTAAACGCTTGAGCTTGAGAGGCTTCTGGGCCGGTGGGCCCATAGAATTCACTGGGATAAGCTGTGTTGTTGAACCAAACAAAACAACAAGCAATAAAACCAAAGAGAGATAGAGCCGCTAAACTATAGGACAAATAAGCTTCTCCGGACCATACGAATGCACGGCGAGCCCATGCAAAAGGTTTGGTTAAGATATGCCAGATACCACCGAAGATACAAATGGAACCTAACCATACATGTCCTCCAATTATATCTTCTAGATTGTCCACGCTAACGATCCATCCCTCTCCTCCGAAAGGAGATTTCAGTAAATAACCAAATATAACACTTGGGTTAAGAGTCGGGTTCGTAATTTTTCTTACATCTCCACCGCCAGGAGCCCAGGTATCATATACACCTCCAAAATACAAAGCCTTGAGCACTGGAAGAAAAGCACCAACACCTAGCAAGATTAGGTGAATACCCAAAATTGTGGTCATTTTGTTTCTATCTTTCCATACATAGCCAAAGAATGGAAAAGATTCTTCTAAAGTTTCGGGTCCTATAAGTGCATGATAAATACCACCAAAACCTAAAACCGCAGAAGAAATTAAGTGAAGTACCCCAGATACAAAATATGGAAAAGTGTCCACGATTTCCCCACCAGGACCGACTCCCCATCCTAGAGTAGCTAGATGGGGAAGTAAAATCAATCCTTGTTCATACATAGGCTTTTCCGGTACGAAATGAGCCACTTCGAATAGGTTCATTGCTCCGGCCCAGAATACAATTAATCCGGCATGAGCCACGTGAGCCCCAAGCAATTTACCGGACAAATTGATAAGTCGGGCATTACCGGCCCACCAAGCGAAACCAGTGGTTTCTTGATCACGACCAGCTAAAGCTATAGTTCCATTAAAGAGCGTTTCCACGGGGTAGGACCTCCTCAGGGAATATAAGGTTTTCATGAGGCTGATCTTGAGCCGCCATCCAAGCACGAATACCTTCGTTCAGGAGAATATTTTTTGTGTAGAAAGTCTCAGATTCAGGATCTTCTGCTGCACGGATCTCCTGGGAAACAAAATCATAGGCACGTAAGTTTAGAGCTAGACCAACTACTCCAATGGCACTCATCCATGAACCGGTCACTGGCACAAATAACATGAAGAAATGTAACCAACGTTTATTGGAAAAAGCAACCCCAAAAATCTGGGACCAGAAACGGTTAGCAGTGACCATGGAATAGGTCTCTTCAGCTTGAGTCGGGTTAAAAGCACGGAACGTATTTGCACCATCACCATCTTCAAATAAAGTATTTTCCACGGTAGCACCATGAATAGCACATAGAAGAGCAGCACCCAATACTCCGGCAACTCCCATCATATGAAATGGATTCAAGGTCCAATTATGAAAACCTTGAAAGAAAAGTATAAATCGGAAAATAGCTGCTACACCAAAACTAGGTGCGAAAAACCAACCGGACTGACCCAATGGATAGATCAAAAATACAGAAACAAAGACAGCAATTGGACCAGAGAATGCAATTGCATTATAAGGTCGCAATTGTACAGATCGAGCAGGTTCAAATTGACGTAACATGAAACCTATTAGACCAAAAGCACCATGAAGAGCAACGAAGGTCCATAGACCACCTAATTGACACCAACGAGTAAAATCTCCTTGTGCTTCGGGACCCCATAATAGCAGCAGAGAAT